TTATTATTAAAACATGTAAATATAGCTAACCAAAAATAGAAATATTGTTAAAGGAACCAAAGCAGGCTAAAGTATATATTTAAAGATCTAAGGTTTATTTATTAAATAAAAGAGTATTCCCTAACTTATTTTTACTAAAAATAAAATAATTTTCACTTTTTTAGAACAAGTTGAAAAAAAAACTTAAAAATATAATACAAATTTTTTTTTATTTTTTTTAAGCCTAAAGATTTATTTATAAAATTAATAAAATACATGATTTTCTAAAAAAAGAAAACGGATACTCAATTTAAATGAGTAAATATTTAAATAAAAAACATATATTTAATATATATGTAATATGTATGTTTTTTAATTTTAAATATTGAAAGCCGTATTCAATAAAAGTTGTACATACGGCTTGAAGGGAGATTTTTAGTATTTTTAATTAATCTACCCTACAATATGGAGTGAAAAAGCCAAAATAAATTCTTTAGTTTTTTATATTTTAATAAATTATTCAATTACTTTTTTAATATTATGTCACGTCGTAGTACTATAGAAAAAAAAACAGGAAAATCTGATCCAATTTATCGTAATCGATTAGTAAATATGATGGTTAATCGAATTCTTAAACATGGAAAAAAATCATTAGCTTATCGAATTCTTTATAAATCCATGAAAAATATTAAACAAAAAACAAAAAAAAATCCATTATCAGTTTTACGTCAAGCTATACGTCGAGTAACTCCTAATGTAACAGTAAAAGCAAGACGCTTAGGTGGGTCTACTTATCAAGTGCCAATTGAAATAAAATCTGCACAAGGAAAAGCTCTCGCTATTCGTTGGTTATTAAACGCATCTAGAAAGCGTTCAGGACGAAATATGGCTTTTAAATTAAGTTATGAATTAATAGATGCTGCTAGAGATAATGGAGATGCTATACGAAAAAAAGAAGAAACTCATAGAATGGCTGAAGCTAATAGGGCTTTTGCTCATTTTCGGTAAATTTTTTAAAAATAAGAAAGCGTATTAAAAAAATATATATATATATACATACCTTTTTTAAAAAGCAATAATATTTTAGAAATAATTTATTAGTCAAAATTATTAATAATTTTGACTAATAAATTATTTCTAAAATAGAAAAATACTAGAATTTTTTTATATATCGAGAAAATTTTTATGGACTTAGAATTTAATTTTTCTTTTTTTTACGTAAATACAATTTTGCCTGAATGTATTCTTATTATTTTTTTAATAATTATTTTAATACTAGATTTAATTTTAGAAATAAAAAATAAATCTTTACTATTTTATATTTGTTTACTAGGTTTGTCATTAAGTATTTTTATTTTATTCTTTCAATTAGAAAAAGAACCAACTATTAGTTTTTCGGGTAATTTTCAAGATGATAATTTTAATAGAATATTTCAAATTTTGATAGCTTTATGTTCAATACTATGCATTTTTTTATCCATTGATTTTATTGAATGTACAAAATTATCAATAACCGAATTTATTCTTTTTTTAGTGACAGCAACTATAGGAGCAATGTTTTTATGTGGTGCTAATGACTTAATTACCATTTTTGTTTCTTTAGAATGTTTAAGTTTATGTTCATATTTATTATCTGGTTATACTAAAAAAGATATTCGATCTAATGAAGCTGTTATGAAATATTTACTTATAGGTGGACTCAGTTCTTCTATTTTAGTTTATGGTTTTTCTTGGTTATATGGTTTATCAGGAGGAGAATTACAACTTCAAAAAATAGCAGATGGACTTATAACTACAGAAATGTATAATTATTCAGGAAGTTTAATTGCACTGATATTTATTACGGTGGGAATTGGATTCAAACTTTCTTTAGTACCTTTTCATCAATGGACTCCCGACGTATATGAAGGAGTGTGATTCGTTTGCTATAAATAAAAAAACAAAATTATTTATTGTTTTATAGTATTTATAAATATTTTATAGACATGCAAAATAAAAAAATTTTATTGTTACTCAAAATAAAATATAACTTTTATTACATAAAAAAAATTTAATAAATTTAAAATAAAACAAAGTTAAAAGAATAAAAAAAGCTTAATTATTAGGGGTAATTTGACAAAAAATAATATAAACAAAATAATTTAATATTAATAATCTTTTTTTTCCTTCAAAGATTATGAGTAAATATATATTATTTATAAAAAAAAAAACCTAAAATAAAAAATTCATGACTATTTAAAACGAAAAAATTTAGCTAACTTTTTTTTCTTTAACATTACAATTCTTTTTTTTTTAATAAAAAAAAAAGAATTGTAATGTTAAAGAAAAAAAACTAAAACAGGATTCTTCGTAAAGTTAAATTTATTAGAAAATTAATATTTCATTTTTAGTTTTATATACATACACGAGGAAAGTAATAATATTAATTTAAATTTTTACTTAGGAGCTGTGTGAAATCAAAATTTCATGCACAGTTTTGAATGAGAGAAAAGAATGAGTAATCTTCGTTTCGATTCTAACTCCCCGACTCCAGTTGTTGCTTTTCTTTCGGTTGCTTCAAAAATAGCAGGCTTAGCTTTATTAGTCCGTATTTTTAATATTGTTTTTCCTTTTCTTTTTAATCAATGGCATTTTATTTTCAAAATATTAGCTATTTGTAGTATGATCTTAGGTAATATAGTAGCTATTACTCAAACAAGTATGAAACGTATGCTTGCATATTCGTCAATAAGTCAAATTGGATATTTAATGATTGGAATAATTGTTGGAGACTTTAATGGATATACAAGTATGATAGTTTATTTACTATTTTATATCTTTATGAATTTAGGAATTTTTGCTTGTATTATCTTATTTGGATTACGTACAGGAACAGATAATATTCGAGATTACAATGGATTAATTTTAAAAGATCCTTTATTAACATTTTCTCTTGCTATATGTTTATTATCTTTGGGAGGTATTCCTCCATTCTCTGGTTTTTTTGGCAAACTTTATTTATTTTGGTGTGCATGGAAAGACGGTTTATATTTTTTAGTTTTTATAGGACTTTTTACAAGTATTATTTCTATATATTATTATTTAAAAATAATTAAATTATTGATTACTGAAGAAACTAAAGAAGTTACGTCTTATATACAAACGTATACAGGGTTTTCTTTTCCTATTTTTTACAAAAATTCAATTCAAGTTAGTATAATTATTTGTGTAATTGCTTCTATGTTTTTAGGAATATTTATGAATCCTCTTATTTCTATAATTCAAAATAATTTAAATTTAAATAGTTTTACAAATATCTAATATTTATTTTTTTAATTATTAAATATTTTTATGTTAGTAATAAAAATTTTAATTTATTTTTTTAGTTATGTTATATTTAACATAACTAAAAAAATAAATTAAAATTTTATTTTTATTTTATTTTTATATGATATATACTATTTATCAAATAAAAAAACTATATTTTATAGGCCTTGATGATGAAATGGTAGACATATAAGACTCAAAATCTTAGGCTTTAAGCGTGGAGGTTCGAGTCCTCTTCAAGGCAAGTTTTTTTTGAGAATAAAAAAAATAATCTTATGTTATACTATTTATTTGATATCAATGATTTTGTTGAACAAAAAAAATCATATTTATTTTATTTAAAATATTTTGATTAATATTATTGATCTAATAATTGTACTGAAAAAATCAGCTATAAAGAATTATAAATAAAAATCAGATGATATTTTTTAGTATTGTAAACTAAACACTAATATAATAAACATATGGAAGTAAATATTCTTGCATTTATTGCTACTGCATTGTTCATTTTAATCCCTACAGCTTTTTTACTAATTCTTTACGTACAAACTGCTAATCCGAGTAGTTAGTAAAATTTTTTTAATTATTAAAATTTTTGGATTTATCAAATAATATTGTATTTTTATTTAACTATTTAGTTTTTACAATATTAAAATTTAATTTAAAAAAACTAAAAAAATTATATATAATTTTTTTAGTTTTTTTAATTTTATTTATTTATTATTAACATGATTCATATAGAATTAGGTCCTAGTACTATAGTAGGAATAGGGCTTATTATAATAGGTATACTTTTATATGCCCTTCGAATAAGGGAACTTAATGTATCTAGAGGTATGATTTATAATGTACTTAAATAAATTATGAAATTTCAATTTATTTATTAATAATAGTAAATAGAAAATTTGAAAAAAAATTTAATTTATTAAAAAGAAATTTATGGTTAAACTTGAATTTATTTTTAGCATTTCGTAAACATATTTAAATAATAAAATTAAAATGGAATTTTAAATAAAAAAAAAAACAAATTATATATTATATATTACAAATTTTATAAAAAATAATTTTTTTTTATTTAATTAAATTTTTATTTCTCTAGAAAAAAAAATAACTTAATCCACGAAATGACAAATAAACCTAAAAATATTAAACTATATTTTTTTAATTAACACTAAGTACAATTAAAATAAACCTATTTTTAAAAATAAATTTAAATAGGTAAAAGCCAATCCAAAAAGTTTTTTAGTGTTTTTATACCTACTTGGATTTAGAGTATTTAAAATTTAAAAATTTTTGTTTTAATGCTTAAGCCATAAAGAAATTAACATAGCATATATGGTTTTTAGAGGGGGGAATAAAAACATTAACCTATCTCAATACTACGATTCTTTTTTTTCATCCATTGGATTATTATGTGGAGGAATTCTTATTTTTCAAGGTTGGCGTTTAGATCCAATTCTTTTATTATCACAAATACTTTTAAGCGGAACAGCTATTTTTTTTATAGCAGAAAGTTTATATTTACGTAATAATAAATTTAATTTTAAAATTTTTTCTAAAAAAAAAAATTTTATAAAAAAGACAAATTATAAAAAAATAAAATTAATAAAAAAACATTATAAAGAATGGAAAAAAATTGATTACACTTTTTTTATTTCTTATACAATATAACTAATATAGCTTAAGTAGTTTAATTTTTTTCTTTTTAATATTAAAAAGAAAAAAATTAAACTACTTTTTTTTTACATTTTTTTTATAACATTTTTAATTTTTCCTTAAAAAAAGTAAAAAAAAAAATACAAAAATAATCATTATAAATTATTTATATGTTTGAATAAATATTCAACTAAAATTAATGCAAATAATATTTAATAAATAAGAAATAAACTATATTTTTTTATTTTTTTTTTAATAAAATTTTTTATATTTATTTTAATTTATTTTATTAGTTATTAGAAATTTGTAATAACACTTGCTTTTTTTTTTCATTTGATTTATTCTAAATACTAGGGTTATCTATTAATGATAAATTTAAATGAAAAATAAAGTAATAGGCTATATTAAAATATAGAGCAATACGTTTTTTATTTAAAATATGACATAATAGATAATCCAAATCTTTTTATATTTTGTTTCTATTGTTAAGGCGACACCCAGATTCGAACTGGGGGTAAAGGATTTGCAGTCCTCTGCCTTACCACTTGGCCATATCGCCTTATTTTTTTTTAATAAAAGATCTGGTAAAAATCGTACGACTTTTAATTATTATAATTTTTTAGTTTGTTAATATTTACTTAATTATAAAACTTAATCATTTTTTAAGCAAGTATCTTTTTTTTAGTTAATATAAAAAAATATTTGATATAGTAAATGACATAGTAAAAAATAATAATAAAAAAAAAAAACTTAAGAACATTTTTTTTATGCAATTCGATAGAAAAAATTTTTAATTAAATTTGATATTAGAAAACAAACTCTAACACTATTTTAGAGGAAGAAAAAATTACGGAAATTTTTGTACTCCCTGAATTTGGAAAAATACAATTTGAAGGATTTTATCGTTTTATTTACAAAGGTTTAATAGAAGAACTTAGTTATTTTCCCAAAATTAAAGATGCAGATCAAGAATTTGAATTTCAATTATTTGATAAAGATTATAAATTAGCAGAACCTATAATAAAAGAAAGAGATGCTGTATATCAATTAAGTACATATTCCTCAGATTTGTATATACCCGCTCAATTGTCTCAAAAAAAAAAAAAAAAAACACAAAAACAAACTGTATTTCTTGGAAGTATTCCTTTAATGAATTCGCAAGGCACCTTTGTAGTTAATGGTGTTACAAGAGTTATAATTAATCAAATTTTAAGAAGTCCCGGTATTTATTATAATTCAGAACTAGATCATAACGGAATTTCTATATACACAAGTACAATTATTTCTGATTGGGGAGGAAGGCTGAAATTAGAAATTGATAGCAAAACTAGAATTTGGGCTCGCATAAGTAAAAAACGAAAAGTTTCTATTTTGGTTTTATTACTAGCTATGGGTTTAACTATAAAACAAATTTTAAATAGTATTTGTTCTCCAAAAATTTTTTTGGACGCCCTAAAAAGAAAGAAAAAAAAAGAACAACCTCAATCTAATGAAGATGCTATAGTAGAACTTTATAAACAATTATATTGTGTAGGTGGAGATCTTGTATTTTCTGAATCTATACGTAAAGAATTACAAAAAAAATTTTTTCAACAAAGATGTGAATTAGGAAAAATTGGTAGATTAAATTTAAATAAAAAACTTAATCTTAGTGTACCTGAAAATGAATATTTTTTATTGCCACAAGATATTTTAGCTGCTATAGATTATTTGATAAAAATAAAATTTGGTATTGGTACACTTGATGATATAGACCATTTAAAAAACCGTCGTATTCGCTCTGTAGCAGATTTATTACAAGATCAATTAAAGTTAGCATTAGTACGTTTGGAAAATTCTGTACGACAAATTATACGGGGAGCAGCTAAGCGAAAAAGTTTACCTAATCCTAAAACTTTAATTACTCCAACTCCATTAATAGCTACTTTCAAAGAATTTTTTGGTTCACATCCTTTATCCCAATTTTTAGATCAGACTAATCCGTTAACAGAAATCGTTCATAAACGAAGACTAAGCTCTTTAGGTCCCGGAGGATTAACACGACGAACAGCTAGTTTTCAAGTACGAGATATTCATTTTAGTCATTATGGCCGTATTTGTCCTATTGAAACATCTGAAGGGATGAATGCTGGACTTATTGCAGCATTAGCAATTCATGCGAAAGTAAATAATTGGGGATCTTTGGAAAGTCCTTTTTATAAAATATCTAAAATTTCTAAAAAAGAAAAAGTTATTTATTTATCTGCCGGAGAAGATGAATATTATCGAATAGCTACTGGAAATTGCTTGGCTTTGGATCAAAATACACAAAAAACACAAATAACGCCAGCTAGATATAGACAAGAATTTTTAGTTATTGCTTGGGAACAAATACATCTTCGAAGTATTTATCCTTTGCAGTATTTTTCTGTTGGAGCTTCTTTAATTCCATTTTTAGAGCATAATGATGCAAATCGTGCGTTAATGGGATCTAATATGCAGCGTCAAGCGGTTCCACTTATAAAAACTGAAAAATGTATTGTAGGAACAGGCTTAGAAAGTCAAGCAGCTTTAGATTCTGGAAGTTTAGTTATTGCAAAACAAAATGGAAAAATTTTCTATACTGATAGTAAACAAATAAATTTTATTGACACTAATAAAAAAAATACAAATAAAATTTTAACAACATATCAGCGTTCAAATAATAGTACTTGTATACATCAAAAAATACAAATTACTCCACATAATTTTGTAAAAAAAGGACAAATTTTAGCAGATGGTGCCGCAACTATAAAAGGAGAATTATCGTTAGGAAAAAACATTTTAGTAGCATACATGCCATGGGAGGGTTATAATTTTGAAGACGCAATACTTATTAGTGAACGCTTAATATTTGAAGATATTTACACCTCAATTCATATTGAAAGATATGAAATTAAATCTCGTGCTACAAGTCAAGGCCCTGAAAAAATTACTAAAGAAATACCTCATTTAGAAAAAAGTATACTGCGTCATTTAGATAAAAATGGACTTGTATTACCGGGATCATGGGTAGAGGCAGGAGATGTTTTAGTAGGAAAATTAACACCTCAAGAAACAGAAGAATCATTCCGTGCTCCAGAAGGAAAATTATTACAAGCTATATTTGGTATTCAAGTAGCAACTGCAAAAGAAACTTGTCTTAAAGTGCCATTGGGTGGAAAAGGACGAGTTATTGATGTGCAATGGATTTCTAAAAAAGAAAATTCTAGTAATTATGAAAAAACAATACATGTTTACATATCACAAAAACGAAAAATACAGGTAGGAGATAAAGTCGCTGGAAGGCATGGTAATAAAGGCATTATTTCAAAAATTTTACCTAGACAGGATATGCCATATTTGCAAAATGGCACACCAATTGATATGGTATTGAGCCCTTTAGGAGTACCTTCGCGAATGAATGTAGGACAAATTTTTGAATGTTTACTTGGTTTAGCCGGGCATTTCTTAAAAAAACATTATCGAATAACCCCTTTTGACGAAAGATACGAACGAGAAGCTTCCAGAAAATTAGTATTTTCAGAACTTTATAAAGCAAGTAAAAAAACAGAAAACCCTTGGTTATTTGAAACAGAAAACCCTGGAAAAAGTTGCTTAATAGATGGAAGAACTGGAGAATTATTTGAACAATCTGTTACAGTAGGAAAAGCTTATATGTTAAAGTTAATTCATCAAGTTGACGATAAAATTCACGCACGCTCGAGTGGACCTTACGCACTTGTTACTCAGCAACCACTTAGAGGAAGATCCAGACGTGGAGGCCAAAGAGTAGGAGAAATGGAAGTTTGGGCTTTAGAAGGTTTTGGTGTTGCTTATATTTTACAAGAAATGCTTACTATTAAATCTGATCATATACATGCTCGCTATGAAGTACTTGGTGCCATTATAACAGGAGAACCAATACCTAAACCTACGACTGCTCCAGAATCTTTTCGATTACTTGTTCGAGAATTACGATCTTTATCTTTAGAATTAGACCATTCCGTTATATTTGAAAAAAACTTAAATATAAATTTTAAAGACGTTTAATATAAAAAAATTAATTTAAACTTTATGATTCATCGAGAAAAATATCAACATCTTCGAATTCGATTAGCTTCTCCGGAACAAATACGCAGTTGGGCTGAAAGAATTTTACCTAATGGAGAACTTGTAGGTCAAGTAACAAAACCATATACTTTACATTATAAAACACATAAACCTGAAAAAGATGGATTATTTTGTGAACGTATTTTTGGCCCTATTAAAAGTGGACTTTGCGCTTGTGGAAAATATCAAACAATTGAGAAATATTCAAAATTTTGTGAACAGTGTGGCGTTGAATTTATTGAATCACGTGTTCGAAGATATCGAATGGGATATATTAAATTAGCTTGTCCTGTAACGCATGTATGGTATTTAAAGCGCTTACCTAGCTATATTGCGAATCTTTTAGCTAAACCTCTTAAAGAATTAGAAAGTCTAGTATATTGCGATGTGTGACTTGTTTATAAAGCTTAATTATACAGATTTAATTTAACTGTTATCCTATTATTTATCATTTATAAGGGTATCACTAATTTTGATATATTTCTTAAAAAAAGTAATGTAAAACTCAAAAAATAAAATTTAAAGTAATTAATCTAGGGTTTAAATTTATATGTATAAAAATATCTTAATATTTCTTAATTTTATATATTTTATATAGATATACTTTTTCTTTGTTATTTAGAGATTTCGTAAACAACAATTTAGTAAAAAAAATAATTACCATATTAATTAATTATTATGGACATTGCAGCTTATTCATCGCATATAAACGCTAAATAATATTATATCCATCGAAATAGAACAAAAACCTAAAGGATTATAAAATAAATATATATATAAACAAGAGAATTTTTTATTAATTGTAAAAATAAAGTATTTTTGTAAAAAAATATATCATTTAAAAAAAAGAAGATTACTCAAAAATAAAAAAATTTATTACAAAACTTAATATAACATGAGTAATAAATAGTAATAAATCATTTTTTTATAAAATTTTTATAAAAATAGAACGTAAATTTTTTTGAAAGAAGCATCTATAACAAATATAGGTCAAATTTCTATTTTTAGTATAATTATAAGTAAAATTTAATGCTATTTGAGCCGGATGAAAAAAAATTTTCATGTCCGATTCTTTGGGGGGGAATTAGCCTATCCCAATCTTTTTCTTGCTAGACCTATTTCAAAAAAACCTACTTTATTAAAATTACGAGGTTTATTTAAATATGAAGATCAATCTTGGAGAGATATTTTTCCTCGGTTTTTTTCTTCACGCGGGTTTGAAGCCTTTCAAATTAGAGAAATCGCTACTGGAGGTGACGCTATTAAGAAACAATTAAGTAATATAAATCTTCAAGTAGTCATGGATTACGCTTCTATTGAATGGAAAAACTTAGTAGAACAAAAATCTACAGGAAATGAGTGGGAAGATCGAAAAATTCAAAGAAGAAAAGATCTTTTAGTAAGACGTATAAAATTAGCAAAGCAATTTCTTCAAACAGATATAAAACCAGAATGGATGGTTTTATCTTTTTTACCAGTTCTTCCGCCTGAATTACGGCCTATGATTGAATTAGGTGAAGGGGAATTAATTACTTCTGATTTAAATGAGCTATATCGAAGAGTTATTTATCGAAATAATACTCTTATTGATTTTTCGACTAGAAATGGCTCGACACCAGGAGGTTTAGTTGTTTGTCAAACTAGATTAGTACAAGAAGCTGTAGATGCACTTATTGATAATGGAATTCGTGGCCAACCTATGAAAGATAGTCACAATAGACCTTATAAATCTTTTTCAGATCTTATTGAAGGAAAAGAAGGACGTTTTCGTGAAAATTTACTTGGAAAACGGGTTGACTATTCAGGAAGATCGGTTATTATCGTTGGTCCTTCTCTTCCATTACATCAATGCGGACTACCAAGAGAAATGGCAATAGAATTGTTTCAAGCTTTTGTTATTCGAAGTTTAATTGGACAATCTCTTGCTCCTAATCTCAGAGCAGCTAAAAGTATGATTCAAAATAAAAAATCTATTGTATGGAAAGTACTTCAAGAAATTATGCAAGGTCACCCTATCTTATTAAATCGAGCACCTACTTTACATAAATTAGGTATACAAGCATTTCAACCTATTTTAATAAAAGGTCGCGCTATTCGTTTACATCCATTAGTTTGTGGAGGATTTAATGCAGATTTTGATGGAGATCAAATGGCTGTTCATATACCGTTATCTTTAGAAGCTCAAGCTGAAGCACGATTACTTATGTTTTCTCATACAAACCTTTTATCCCCTGCCACAGGAGATCCTGTTTCTGTACCAAGTCAAGATATGCTTCTTGGACTATATATCTTAACAATTGAAAATTATCAAGGTATTTATGGTAACAAAAAGCATCCTTATAAATATAATAATAATAATAAAGTTATTTTAAATAAAACACCTTATTTTTTTAGTTATGATGATGTTATAAAAGCTCAAAAACAAGAAAAAATTAAATTTCATAGTCCTTTATGGCTTCGATGGGAAAACCAATTAAGAATAATTACATCAATAAATCGTGAAAAACCTATTGAAATTCAATATAACTCTTTAGGTGTTTTTTCTAAAATTTATGAACATTATCAAATTAGAAAAAATAAAAAACAACAAATTATTAATGTTTATATTTGTACAACTGTTGGCCGTATTATATTTAATCAACAAATAGAAGAAGCTATTCAAGGTACTTTAAAAGCTTCGAAATTTCGAAATAATTCTTTACCCGCTATAATTATATAATATTCATTTTTTCTACAAATAGAAATAAAAAAGTCAAGTAAAAAAATGGCTTGAATTTATTGGTATATCCTGTTTATGACAATAAAGAGGTTTTTTATTATGGCAGAACCAGCCAAAATGCTCTTCTATAATAAAGTGATGGACAGAAATGCAATAAAACAGCTTATTAGCAGATTAATTGCTCACTTTGGTATTACATATACAACACATATTTTAGATCAACTTAAAATTTTAGGCTTTAAACAAGCTACTCAAGCTTCAATTTCATTAGGAATTGACGATCTTTTAACAGCACCTTCAAAAAGTTGGCTGATCCAAGATGCGGAACAGCAAGGTTATAATTCTGAAAAAAATTATCGTTATGGAAACGTTCATGCAGTAGAAAAATTACGCCAATTAATTGAAACCTGGTATGCAACAAGTGAATATTTAAAGCAAGAAATGAATCCTAATTTTCGGATGACAGATCCGTTAAATCCAGTACATATGATGTCTTTTTCAGGAGCTCGAGGAAGTACGTCCCAAGTTCATCAGTTAGTAGGTATGCGAGGTTTAATGTCAGATCCTCAAGGTCAAATTATTGATTTGCCTATTCAAAGTAATTTTCGGGAAGGGTTATCTTTAACAGAATATATTATTTCTTGCTATGGCGCTCGTAAAGGAGTTGTTGATACGGCAGTACGAACATCGGATGCTGGATATCTTACACGTAGACTAGTTGAAGTAGTTCAGCATATTGTGATACGAAAAGTAGATTGTGGTGCTCTTCAAGGTATTTTTACAACGTCTTCGCGTAATAATATTTCTAAAAAAAAAAATAATCAACAGAAATTAATTGGACGTATATTAGCAGAAAATATATATGTAAATGCAAGATGTATCGCTATTCGTAATCAAGATATCACAGCAAATCTTGCTTTTTCTTTAGTAACTACAAAAAAAAAACCAATTTTTATACGTTCTCCTTTAACTTGTAAAAGTATGGCATGGATTTGTCAATTATGTTATGGATGGAGTCTTACTCACGGTAATTTAATAGAATTGGGCGAAGCTGTAGGTATTATTGCAGGACAATCTATTGGAGAACCAGGTACCCAGTTAACATTAAGAACATTTCATACTGGAGGTGTTTTTACAGGTGATATTGCAGAACATGTACGAACACCGTTTAATGGAATTATTAAATTTGATACAAATTCAGTTTATCCTACACGTACTCGACATGGTCATCCTGCGTGGATATGTAATAACGATTTATCTGTTGTTATTAAAAGTAAAAAAAAATTATATAGTTTAGTTATTCCACCACAAAGTATACTTTTAGTTCAAAATAATCAATATATAGAATCAAAACAAGTTATTGCCGAAGTTCGTGCTAAAATATCTCCTTTTAAAGAAAAAGTTCAAAAATATATTTATTCGAATTTATCTGGAGAAATGCATTGGAGTACAAAAGTTCAGCATGCATCGGAATATATACATAGTAATGTTCATCTTTTATGTATGACGGGTCATATATGGATATTAGCAGGAACCTTTGAAAAATGTCATGAATCTTTTTTTTTATTTTATCGCAATCAAGATAAGTTAGATAATAAACTTCCAATTGCAAAAAAAACTTTAAATTATTATAAAAATTCACAAAAAAATTTAAATTTATTTTGGAATTTTATTTATTCTAGTATTATTATATATACTTATAACTTTTCAAAAATAATTAAAAATAATAAAACTCGTTTTTTTTTTAATAAAACAAAAAATAAATATAAAAAAAAATCTTTGTTTCAATTTATTCTTAAAATTCCAAAAAATGGTATTTTAAAAAAAAATGATATTTTTGCTATTTTTAATAATTCTAAATATAAAATAAAAAATTCAGGAATTATAAAATATGGTACTATAAAAGTTGATTTAATTAATAAAAAAAAAGATATTTTTGAAGATTCAAAAATTAAAAAAACTAAAACAAAATATAAAATAATAAAAGAAGGTAATTTTTTCTTTCTTCCTGAAGAAGTATATAATTTAGATCAATCTTTTTTTTCTTCGATTTTAATAAAAAATAATAGTTTTATTAAAGCGGGCACAAAAATAACTTCCACTATAATTAGTAAAGTAACAGGTTTTGCTAAAATAAGAAAAAAATTTAATACTTTTGAAATAAAAATATTACCTGGAAGTATATATTATCCTAAACAAAAACAAAAAAATTTTAAACAAAACGGTTTTTTAATAGCCCCTGGAGAAAAAATTTTTGAACAATTTCGAGCTAAAAATTGGATTTATCTTGAATGGATTGTACTTTCAAAAAATAATTCTTTTTTTCTTCTTAGACCAGCAGTAGAATATAAAATAACATCTAATGAAAATACTTTAAATTTACCAATACCTTTTTTTTTTCATTTTTTAAAAGAACAACAATTGGTGAAAATTCAAACTATTAACTATATTTTTTATCAAGATGGTGAAGAAATTCAAATACTTAATAATACAGAAATTCAATTAATTCAAAGTTGTTTAATATTAAATTGGGAAACGAAAATTTTTATAAAAGAAGCTTATATTTCTTTTGTAAAAATACGTATTAATAAAATTATCAAATTCTTTTTTCAAATAAGTTTAATAAACCACTCTAACGTTAATACTAACAAAAGAAAAAAAAATAATATTATTATTAACTATTTTTTTAATAAAAAAAAGTCCATTTTTAATCAAAAATTTAGTAAAAAAACTTTATTGTTCAATAAAACTTGGGGTATTATTCGTATTTCTTCAAAAAAAAACCAAGAAGAAGGTTCTTTTCTTGTTTTATCCCCATCAAATTTATTTCAAACTATTTTAGTCGAAACAACAACAAAAAATACAAAAATAGAAAATGAGCCAGAAAATTTTTTGACTTATGAATCAAAAAAAATAATTAAAGATTTTAATAGAAAAAAAAAAAAAATTTTTATGAAACAAAATTTTATAGAATTTTTAGGTTTTTTAGGGCATTCCCAAAATATTACAAAAATTTTTCAACCTTTTTCTTATAAAAAATTTAATAATAAATTAATTCCAATTCATTTTGCAATTATTGATAATTTTGAGAAAAAAATTAAAATAACTAAATGGTACTTTTTGGATGAAAATAAAAAAAATCATAACTTTATTTTAACTAAAAATAATATTTTTAATATATTAAATTGGTCTTTTTCTTTATTTTTTTTACAAAAAAAAAATACTCAATTATTGAATCTTGGACACTTTCTTTGTGATGGTTTTTCTATATCTAAATATCAGCACTTTTACGAATCTGGTCAAATCATAGTAATTTATGAAGATTTTTCTTCAGTACTTAGATTAGCTAAACCCTATTTAGCAACTGCTGAAGCTACGATTCATAATAATTATGGTGAAATTGTCAACGAAGGAGATAAATTAATAACTTTAATATATGAAAGATTAAAATCTGGAGATATTATTCAAGGGCTTCCTAAAGTTGAACAGTTATTAGAAGCTCGTCCAATAAATTCAGTTTTTATTAATTTAGAAAAAGGTTTTGAAGATTGGAATAAAGACATGACAAAATTTTTTGGAAGTCTATGGGGATATTTTTTAAGTACTCGAATTAGCATGGAACAAAGTCAATTAAATTTAGTTGATCAAATTCAAAAAGTTTATAGATCACAAGGAGTACAAATATCAGATAAACATATAGAAATTATTGTACGTCAAATGACGTCTAAAGTTATTACTTTAGAAGATGGAATGACTAATGGTTTTTTACCTGGCGAATTAATTGAATTTGCAAGAATAAAAAGAATGAATCGGGCTTTGGAAGAAGTTATTCCTTATAAACCTGTATTATTAGGTATAACAAAAGCTTCTCTTAATACTCAAAGTTTTATATCAGAAGCTAGTTTTCAAGAAACTACTCGTGTATTAGCAAAAGCAGCTTTACGGGGTCGTATTGATTGGTTAAAAGGTTTAAAAGAAAATGTTATTCTTGGTGGAATAATTCCTGCAGGTACTGGATGTCAAGAAATCATTTGGCAAATAACTTTGGAAAAACAAAAAAATATTCTATTAAAAAAAAAAAAGAAAATGAAATTTTTTTATAACAAAGTAAAATTTTTTTTTTTAGATGAAAATTTTTTTATTTCTTTTACTTCAAATGATATTCATACAAATTTAAAGCAACAAAATTTTGAAATAAATAGCAATAAATGAATTTAATTCATTTTTCTAAAATTTTTTAAAAAATATATTAAATTAGCTTAAATTTACAAAAAAATTTAAAAAATGTATTTGTACTAGTCTAAATAAAAAAATAAATTAGACTTTATTTACTAAAAAACAAAATGAAACTAAAATCCTGGAATATTAATTTAGAAGAGATGATGGAAGCAGGAGTACATTTTGGTCATCAAGCTCGAAAATGGAACCCTAAAATGTCTTCTTATATTTTTACAGAACGAAAAGGTATTCATATTTTAAATCTTACTCAAACAGCTCGTTTTTTATCAGAAGCTTGTGATTTAGTTTTTAATGCCTCAAGTAAAGGTAAAGAGTTTTTAATTGTAGGTACAAAATATCAAGCAGCTGATTTAGTAGCATCCGCTTCGATAAAAGCTCGATGTCATTATGTAAATCAAAAATGGCTCGGCGGTATGCTAACTAATTGGTCAACTATAGAAAAGCGGCTTCAAAGATTTAAAGACTTAGAAAATAAAGAAAAAACAGGAGTATTTAATCAACTTCCTAAAAAAGAAGCAGCAACTTTAAAAAGACAATTAACACAACTTCAAAAATATTTAAATGGAATTAAATATATGACGAGTTTACCAGATATTGTAATAATAATAGACCAACAAAAAGAAATTACTGCTATTCAAGAATGTATAATTTTAGGTATTCCAACAATTTGTTTGGTTGATACAGATTGTGATCCAGATCTTACAGATATACCAATTCCAGCAAATGATGATGCCCGAGCGTCAATTCGATGGATTTTAAATAAATTAACATTAGCTATCAGTACAGGTCGCTATAATTCTATAAAAGGTGAATAATTATTTTAGTAAAAATAATTTTTTTTATTTTTATGACTTGTTACTATTTTAAAACTCAAAAATATATTACAATAAAAATAAATATTTTATTGTGATAAATATGCGGTGGCATAATAAAAAAAGGTTAGAACAATAAGACATTTAAATGATGAAATTATTTATAAAATTTATTTCTATTTTTCATAGTTTATTTTAGAAGGGGTAATATGCATACTGCACAATTTTCCATTAGCACACTTAATAATTTGTATGAAATATCTGGTGTGGAAGTAGGTCAACACTTCTATTGGCAAATAGGCAGTTTTCAAGTTCACGCACAAGTACTTATAACTTCCTGGATTGTTATTGCTATTTTATTAAGTTTAGCTATTTTTGCCACGCGAGATTTACAAACTATTCCAACAAGTGGTCAAAATTTTGTCGAATATGTTTTAGAATTTATTCGTGATTTAACCAGAACTCAAATAGGAGAAGAAGAATATAGACCTTGGGTTCCTTTTATAGGAACGATGTTTTTATTTATTTTTGTTTCAAATTGGTCAGGTGCCCTTCTTCCTTGGAGAGTATTTGAATTACCTCATGGAGAATTAGCTGCACCTACAAATGATATTAATACAACTGTTGCATTAGCTCTATTAACTTCAGTAGCTTATTTTTATGCAGGTCTTCATAAAAAAGGTTTAAACTATTTTGGTAAATACATTCAGCCAACTCCAGTACTTTTACCAATTAATATTTTAGAAGATTTTACAAAACCTTTATCACTAAGTTTTCGACTTTTTGGAAATATTTTAGCTGACGAATTAGTAGTGGCTGTTCTTATTTCTTTAGTACCTTTGGTTATTCCTATACCTATGATGTTTTTAGGATTGTTTACGAGTGCTATTCAAGCTTTAATATTTGCAACCTTAGCTGCAGCTTATATAGGCGAATCATTAGAAGGTCATCATTAAATTTTATAAAGTAAAAATAATTATTATAAATTTAAAAATATTTTAAATAATTTTAAAACATAATTTAAAAAAAATAAAATTTTTTTAATTAATTTGAAAAAAAATTTAAAACAATAAAAAATTTTATTTTTTTTAGTGATACTATCACTTTATTAAGAGACATTTTGAGTTAGTAACTGCTTAACTTAATTTTCTTTTATTAAAAGTATAAGTAAGCAATAGAGACTAGGTTTTTTTATAAACCTTTTCTTAATTTTGGTTAGAGGATATTATAATGAACCCCTTAATTTCTGCTGCGTCTGTTATTGCTGCTGGATTAGCTGTAGGTTTAGCTTCTATTGGACCTGGTATTGGTCAAGGTACTGCTGCTGGTCAAGCAGTAGAAGGTATTGCTAGACAACCAGAGGCAGAAGGTAAAATTCGAGGCACATTACTATTAAGTTTAGCTTTTATGGAAGCTTTAACTATTTATGGTTTAGTTGTAGCTTTAGCGCTTTTATTTGCAAATCCTTTTGTTTAAAAATTAAGTTATATTGGAAATATTTTTTTAATTTAAATATTCAATAGTTTTTTAAGAAATAAATAAAATGGTTAACCATTTTATTTATTTCTTAAAAAACTATTGAATATTTAAATTAAAAAAATATTTATTTATTTATTTAATATAAAAAAAAAAAAACTCAAATTTTTTTTGTATAAAATAAATAAACTGTTTTTCAATTATATTGCTAATTAGATATAAAACTAAATAAGTCTCTGTCTATAACTAAAAATTCAAGTTATTTTGAGTAAAAAACTCTAGAAAACTTAGATAACCTATTAACGGGAGAAAAAGTATGCAAAATATTATTAATTTAATTATTTTTTTAGGTTATTGGCCTATTGCTGGAAATTTTGGTTTAAATACAAATCTTTTAGAGACAAATTTAATTAATTTAAGTGTAGTGCTTAGCTTATTAGTTTACTTTGGAAAGGGAGTGTGTGCGGGTTAATTATTTGAATAAAACTGCTGGAATAATCCAGTTACACTTCAAAAAAAAGTGTATAATTCCGACGAATGACTTCTAAACAAAATTTAGAACAACTATAGCATTTCGTAAAATTAGTAATTTTTTTTACTATTATTTTATTCGGAAATATTAAGAAAATGGTTAAAGCTAAAATGCTTGAAGTCTAAGTATCTTTGGGGCTTTTCTTTCCCCCTAAAATTATATATAAAAAATATAAAAACATATTAGAGATTGTTTTAATATATAACACTCATATTAAAATAATTCTTAAATTTATTTATTAAATAAATTATTATTGTCTCTAAAAAGTAACCCGTTTCGGTTTTTTATGCTGAATTGACAACCTAGAAAAATTCTAATATTAAGTTATTCAAAAAAATAACCTTACTGACAATTAACAAAAAAATAACTTTTGTCAGAAGAGCCCTTAAATTTTTTTTAACAAAAAAATAAAAAAATTTTCAACTTCTTTTATAAAAAAATTAAAAAATGAATAAGGGCAGGCTTAGTTAAAAAAATTAAGCGCGAAAGCCGAATGAATTGAAAAATTCATGTTCGGTTTGGGAAGAGATTTAGAACTAGTAAAAATCTTCGATAAAAAATCTACTTTCATTAAATAATTTATTAAGTAATCGTAAACAAACTATTTTAAGTACAATTAATGACGCAGAAGAACGGTATAATGAAGCAACTGATAAACTTAATCAAGCTCGAACTCGTTTAGAACGAGCAAAAATAAAAGCAGACGAAATTCGTGTAAATGGCCTTTCTCAAATAGAAAAAGAAAAAAAAGAGTTAATAAATGCTGCTGATGAAGATTCAAAACGATTAGAAGATTCAAAAAATGCTACTATTCGTTTTGAAGAACAAAGGGCAATTGAACAAGTTAGACAACAAGTTTCACGTCTTGCATTAGAAAGAGCGTTAGAGGCATTAAATAAGCGTTTAAATAATGAACTACATTCACGCGTAATTGATTATCATATTGGTTTACTGAGAGCCATGGAAAGCACAATTAATTAGCTTTCATTAGTTTTATTTTTTAAAAAATTATTAACGAACGCTAATGGTAAATATTCGACCTGATGAAATTAGCAGCATTATCCGTAAACAAATACAAGATTATAGTCAAGAAATAAAAGTAGTAAATGTTGGTACTGTACTTCAAGTAGGAGATGGTATTGCACGTATTTATGGTCTTGATAAAGTAATGGCAGGCGAATTAGTTGAATTTGAAGATCGTAGTATAGGAATTGCTTTAAATTTAGAATCAGACAACGTTGGCGTTGTATTAATGGGTGACGGTTTAACTATTCAAGAAGGCAGTTCTGTAAAAGCAACAGGAAAAATCGCTCAAATACCTGTAAGTGATGCTTATTTAGGCCGAGTTGTAAATGCTTTAGCTCAACCCATTGATGGTAAAGGTCAAATATCTGCTTCAGAATTTAGATTAATTGAATCTTCAGCTCCAGGTATTATTTCAAGACGTTCTGTTTATGAACCTATGCAAACAGGTCTTATTGCTATTGATTCTATGATTCCTATTGGACGTGGACAACGGGAATTAATTATTGGAGATCGACAAACAGGTAAAACAGCAGTAGCTACAGATACCATTTTAAATCAAAAAGGTCAAAATGTAATATGTGTTTATGTAGCTATTGGACAAAAAGCATCTTCAGTAGCACAAGTAGTTAATACTTTTGAAGAGCGAGGTGCTTTAGAATATACAATTGTAGTAGCTGAAACAGCTAATTCTCCTGCTACCTTGCAATATCTTGCTCCTTATACAGGAGCTGCTTTAGCAGAATATTTTATGTATCGTAAACAACATACTCTAATTATTTATGATGATCTTTCAAAACAAGCACAAGCTTATCGACAAATGTCTCTTTTATTAAGAAGACCACCTGGGCGCGAAGCATATCCAGGCGATGTTTTTTATTTACATTCTCGTCTTTTAGAAAGAGCTGCTAAATTAAGTTCACAATTAGGTGAAGGAAGTATGACTGCTTTACCTATAGTAGAAACCCAAGCAGGAGATGTTTCAGCTTACATTCCTACAAACGTTATTTCTATTACTGACGGACAAATCTTTTTATCAGCAGATTTATTTAACGCAGGAATCCGTCCTGCAATTAATGTAGGTATTTCCGTATCTAGAGTAGGATCTGCTGCTCAAATTAAAGCTATGAAACAAGTAGCTGGAAAGTTAAAACTAGAGTTAGCCCAATTTGCAGAGCTAGAAGCATTCGCACAATTTGCATCTGATCTTGATAAAGCTACTCAAAACCAATTAGCAAGAGGTCAAAGACTGCGCGAATTACTTAAACAATCTCAGTCTTCTCCTTTAGCTGTTGAAGAGCAAGTAGCTACTATTTATACTGGAGTAAATGGATATTTAGATATATTAGAAGTCGATCAAGTAAAAAAATTTCTTGTTCAATTACGCGAATATCTAATTACGAACAAACCTCAATTTGCAGAAATTGTACGTTCTACCAAAATTTTTACAGAACAAGCTGAAAATATTTTAAAAGAAGCTATTAAAGAACATACAGAACTTTTTTTACTTCAGGAAGAAAAATAAAAATTTAAGCACTGAAAATAAAAAGAAAAAAGCTGAAAATTTTTTTCGGCTTTTTTCTTTTTATTAAAAAAAATATTATAATATAAAACAAAAAAACGAGAAGTATCCTTTTCATGAACTTTTATTTATAAATTTTTTTACTATTACGTCCAATAGGATTCGAACCTATACTGGAGGTTTAGAAGACCTCTGTCCTATCCATTAGACGATGGACGCTAGTAAATTATTATACTTAAAATAATTTACTTATTTATTATAATTAAATAATAAAAAATTATAATTAAATAAAAAAAAATAAATAATTAAATAATTCTTTTTAATTAAGAATTATTTAATTATTTATTTTTTAAATTTTAAAAGGCGGGTAGCGGGAATCGAACCCGCATCATTAGCTTGGAAGGCTAAGGGTTATAGTCGACACTTTAATATTGCCTCTATTTCAAAACCGAACATGAAATTTTAATATCATACGGCTTCTTTATGAATTAGAAAATTTTTTCTATTATTTTATTAATACGTATTATAATAAATTCATAGCATCTACGTTAGTTTATTTTTATTAAAAAACTTTATAGATGATCCTTTTATAAATTTTTATATAAAAAAAATTTATAATTATTTCGTTCTTTATTTCTATTAAAATAAATCATTAGGAAAATCTTTTTTACCGAGCTTTAATAAAAATATTAATAAATTTAGCAAACTAAATTTATTATTTTAAAGTTTACTTGCTTTAATTTATTTGATTTTTTATTCAAATAAAAAAAGATTTAGTTACGAAAAAAATATTTTTGTTTTTTCTCCATAGATTTTTAATTGCAAAAATTTTTAATTAAAAAAAAATTCCGTGTTATTTTTATTACTATAGGAATTTTGCTTTTCTGTCTTAAGAAAGATTTAAAATCTTTTTAGAAATAAAGTTATTAGTCCAAAATTTACAAAAAATTTAAAGACCCTTTAACTATATTTAAGTTAATTATAGAACGAATCACACTTTTACCACTAAACTATACCCGCTATAAAATTATTATAGCATAATTTTTTTTTGTTCAAACATTTTTGTTTGATATTTTTTAACTTAAACTCCATCTCCGGAGATTTAATACTTAACAAAAGTTATTTTATTTCCGGAGATGGAGTTTGAAATTATAAATTGCCTTTACGCGCCGCTAATAAAGCAATTACTAAAGGACCTGAGCCAACTATTAAAGCCAAAGCAGTAAGTTGTGCAATAACTTCTAAATTCATTGTGAGTTAACCTCTCTGTTTTTAATGTAATTTTATAAAATGAAATTAAAAATTTTTTAAATAGATTAAAAAAAAATAAAAAAATATCTATAGCGATATAGAATTAAGATCAGTACAATAATAAAAAACTTATTCATTCAAAAATTTTATATTACTTAGTAAATTATTAAGTTTATTAATTAAAAAGTTTATTAGTTAATTAAAAACGTTTTTTGAATTAATTTGTAATTTATATTCTAGATTTTTAGGAGAAAAAAAATGACATCAATTTCAGACAGTCAAATTATTGTAGCTCTTGTTAGTGCTTTTATAACAGGTATTTTAGCTTTAAGATTAGCTAAAAATTTATATCAATAATTTGATTAAGTTCTATTTTTTTGTAAAAAAATAGCCTGGCCAGTACCAGTATCTGGCTAGGCTCAAATAAATAAAATAAAAGATCTGCTTAAATTAAAAAAAAAACTATTTTAATAAAATTTTGAATATATTTATTTACGGAAATAAAATTTTCTATTTTTTATAAATATATGCAGAAATAAAATAGTAAACATAATTTAATATTATTATTATCTAGACTTCTACTTCTACAGCGTGTTATTATTTTTTAGCTGGAGAGATGGCCGAGTGGTTTAAAGCGATGGATTGCTAATCCGTTGTACATTTTTTTGTACCGAGGGTTCGAATCCCTCTCTCTCCTTTAACTAAAACTTCTAAAAATAAAAAAAATTTCTATTATTTATTTCATTGTTTTTTTTTTATTTTATATTTATTTTTTTATTTAAATATTATGTTATATATGTATGAAATTATTCTTTACGTCCCGGATTACGGCCAGGATCATTTGATAAAAATCCAAAAACAAAAAGAGAAACAAAAAAAATAACCACTGTGTAAACGAACAGCTTAAGAGTAAGCATAACGTAATCTCCGGGATCATTACTAGAAATAAAATAGAATAAATTATAAATTTAATTTTTTTTAATAAAAAAACAAATTTTTATTTTTAAATTTTTTTCTTTTGCTGTTTAAATCGAAATCATGGAGAAAGGAGAATTTGAACCCCCTTAACATAAAAATGAAATAAATCTACAATAACTTTTGAAATTTTAAAATAAATACAATTAACCACTCTGCCATTTCTCCGATACCTAAAAAATTAATTAAATTATTAAATAAAAATTTTATTACTTTATTTACATAAAATTAATTGAATTAATTTTATTAATAAAATAAAAATAAAATAAAAATATTCTATATTTCTGAAAATATAAAATAAAAAAATATTAATATAAATATATTATACGTATATAAGACGAAAGTGAAAAAATCACTTCCGTCTTTAAATTAGAATAAAAAAAAAAAGACAACAAAAATTTTTAAATTATATAAATTAAAAATTTATCTAAAACTTACAGAAGCTTGCCAAACAAAAGCTAAAAGAAAGAAAAATACAGGAATAATCGGCATTACATCTACAATTGGATCAAAAATAGCGTAAGCTTCAGGTAATTTAGCCAAAATGATACCATTCAAATGAAATGCGTTATCTAAATAAATATTAAACATAGTTAGCATTTATGTTCTCCAATAAAAAATAATTATAATGATTTAATAACAAATGAAAAAATTTTCATTAGCTAATAAAAAAAAGCTCTTCTGTATATCTTACTATAGGTTTTATTAGTATCAAATATATTTTCTATTTTTAATAATAGTAGTCTTTTTATTTTGTCAATCGCTTTATTTATTTTTTTACTCAAATCAAACAATATTGTTTGATTTGAGTAAAAAAATAAATAAAGCGATTGACAAAATATTAATATAAGTATTTACTTATATTGTCTATTTATGGGGCGTGGCCAAGTGGTAAGGCAGCAGGTTTTGATCCTGATATTCGGAGGTTCGAACCCTTCCGTCCCAGATTCCCTATTTATAAAACTATCCATAATAAATAAAGAAATAAGAAACAATATAAAAAAATTATTTCTATTATTAATAATTTATAATATATTGTATTAGAAATACTATATTATGACAATTAAATAAATATGGCAAGGGATATTTCTATGGTGTAAAATAAAAAAAGATTACATTATTTTATTAAAATATTTATTGAAAGTTATAAAGAGACTATATTTATGAAATTAGCTTATTGGATGTATGCTGGGCCTGCTCACATTGGAACTCTTCGCGTAGCCAGTTCTTTTAAAAATGTTCATGCTATTATGCATGCTCCTTTAGGAGATGATTATTTTAATGTAATGCGTTCAATGTTAGAAAGAGAAAGAGATTTTACTCCTGTAACAGCTAGTATAGTCGATCGTCATGTATTAGCACGTGGATCTCAAGAAAAAGTAGTTGATAATATAACGCGGAAAGACAAAGAAGAACGCCCAGATTTAATTGTTTTAACACCTACATGTACTTCTAGTATTTTACAAGAAGATTTACAAAATTTTGTTGACAGAGCTTCTATCACTTCAAATTCAGATGTTATTCTGGCTGATGTAAATCATTACCGAGTTAATGAGCTTCAAGCCGCAGATAGAACTTTAGAACAAGTAATTCGCTATTATTTAGAAAAAGCTCGTCGACAAGGAACATTAGATCAATCTATAACAAAAGAACCTTCAGCAAACATTATTGGAATTTTTACACTAGGTTTTCACAATCAACATGATTATCGTGAATTGAAGCGCTTATTACAAGATTTGAATATTAAAATAAATAAAGTAATTCCTGAAGGAGGTTCTGTAAAAGATCTTCAAGACTTACCAAAAGCTTGGTTTAATTTAGTTCCATATCGTGAAGTAGGTTTAATGACAGCTATTTATTTAGAAAAAAATTTTGGAATGCCATACGTATCTATTACACCTATGGGAATTGTTGATATAGCTGAATGTATTCGACAAATTCAAAAACATGTCAATAATTTAGTTTCTAATGAAAAATTTAATTATGAACCTTATATTGATCAGCAAACAAGATTTGTTTCTCAAGCTGCTTGGTTTTCACGTTCTATTGACTGTCAAAATTTAACAGGAAAAAAAGCCGTTGTTTTTGGTGATGCAACCCATGCAGCTTCAATAACTAAAATTCTTGCTCGAGAAATGGGAATTCGTGTTAGTTGCACAGGTACTTATTGTAAACACGATTCAGAATGGTTTAAAGAACAAGTACAAGGATTTTGCGATGAAATATTAATTACAGATGATCATACTAAAGTAGGCGATATGATTGCTCGAATTGAACCATCTGCAATATTTGGTACTCAAATGGAACGTCATATTGGTAAACGTCTTGATATTCCCTGTGGAGTTATTTCTTCACCAGTTCATATTCAAAATTTTCCTTTAGGATATCGTCCTTTTTTAGGCTATGAAGGTACTAATCAAATTGCTGATCTAGTTTACAATTCTTTTACTTTAGGTATGGAAGATCATCTTTTAGAAATTTTTGGTGGTCATGATACAAAAGAAGTAATTACAAAATCATTATCAACAGATACTGATTTAACTTGGAATTATGAAAGTCAATTAGAATTAAATAAAATACCTGGATTTGTTAGAGGTAAAATTAAAAGAAATACTGAAAAATTTGCACGTCAAAATAATGTGACAAATATTACTGTTGATATAATGTATGCAGCCAAAGAAGCTTTAAGTGCTTAAATGCTTTTGAATTTGCTTTTTATTGAAAAAAATTCAATATTTTTAGGAGTAATTAAAAAAGGTATATATATACATATTTTTATTAAATTTTTTTAGTTAGCTAAAAAAATTTAATAAAAATTAGCATGAGTTTTGGACAAATTTAATTTAAAATTTAGGAGAAGTTTATGAATCCCATTTTTTCTTTTATTCAGTTATTTTTTTATTACCCTGTTTTTTTCTTTTCATTATATATTTATTTAGTTTTTTTTCTTCCAATTAAAAATATAATTAATATTACCAATATATTTTCTTTTTTTTCTAATTTTGTAAAAAAAAATTTTGATTTTTCTAAAAAATAATTTTAAAATGCTAAATTTTTTTGTTACTTTAAATTTTAGAGTAAAAAAAAAACTTAGCGTTTTAATTAAATTAAACAATTAAAACAAATAAAATTTATATTTTTTGTTACTATTGTATTGACAAGAAAAACTTATTGGCATATAATAAACTTAATATTTTTTGATACTTGATTAATTTTTTTATTAATTCTATTAAAAAATTTTCTTTAAAAAGTAGCTTATTTTAATAAAAAAAATAAGGGTTGCTAACTCAATGGTAGAGTACTCGGCTTTTAAGTGCGACTAAAGAATTTTATACATTTAGATGAAATAAAAAATTCATCCAAACCATTGACAAGGGTTTGTAAAACTACGACTAATCTCAAAAAGAAATTTACCAGAAAAAATAGCATGTCGTTTTTATTTTTAAGTCAAAAAATTAATGGATAAAGCTGAATTGCTTGAATTAAAGGTAAAACCAGAAGAACGAGCTTCTATTCAAAAAAAATATTTTGAATTCTTTTTATTAATTAAAAAGTTAAAATAAAATTAATAGTCAATATAAAAGAGGTTTAATCTTATACTTTATTATAAGATTATTTTTACTAAAAATAGATCCTAAAATAAAAAAAAAATGTAAAAAAATAACAAGTTTGCTGACTAAATTAAAAAAATCTAAGTCAGAAGAGCAATCAAAATTTTTCAAGATAAATTAAATTAACTTTATTTATTAAAATGTTTAAATTTATTTCAATAGATTGCACTATGTATCATTTTATATTTTAAGAGGTTGTTTAGATGAGAAACCTAGCAGAAATTTTGCAAAAGATGGAAAAATTAGATAGAAATAAAAAAAAAGTTGTATGGCAACAACGTTTTTTATACCCACTTTTATTTCAAGATGATCTTTATGCAATTGCTTATAATCGTCCTTTTAATAAAATAAAGTTAAAAAAGAAAGAAAATTCTAATTTAAATGAATATTTTAGTTTTTTAACATTAAAACGTTTGATTAATCGAATACGCCGAACTAAAAAAAATAAAAAATTAAATAAAAACTACAATAAATTACTTAATAATAATTATAATAACAAATTTTATTTTAAAGTAATTCAAGAAGGTTTTGCCATAATTTTAGAAATTTTTTCTTCTGTGCAATTAAAAAACTCTTTTATAAAAAATTTTACTAAATGGAATAATTATCAATCTATTCACTCTGTATTTCCTTTTATAGAAGATCATTTTTTACATTCTAATTACATTTTAAATGCAAAAATACCTCATTTTTTGCATCCAGAAATTTTAATCCGAATTTTTCGTCGACGCATACAAGATGCTTCTTTTTGTCACTTATTACGATTAATAACGCATAAAAATAAAAAATTAATTACTTTAAATGACAATTTTTTTTTTTCTCAAAAAGAAATTACTAAGTTATCAATATTTTTGTGGCATTATTATATTCATGAACTAGAATTCTTTTTAATTAATCAATGGAAAAAATTTAACTATTTCAAATCTTTATCATATTTGACTTTACTTGATAAAAGATGTTGTATTAAAAAAATAAAGCATATTTTTAATGATATTTTCTGGATAAAATTACAATTTTTTTTTTATAAAAAAAAAATGTTTTTTCATTATATAAGATATGAAAATAATTATGTTGTAGCAATAAAAAGTTCTAATTATTTAGCAGAAAAATGGAATTTTTTTCTTTTTAAATTTTGGCATTATTATTTTTACTATTTATTTAAACCTTATAGAATAAATATAAAAAAACTGTCTAAAAGCTGTTTTTCTTTTTTAGGTTATCTTTTTGGTATTCAAATAAAAAAAGTTTTAATTAAAATTAAAATGCTACATTATTTAAAAAAAACATATATTATAAAAAAAGAACTGTATTCTATTACTCCAATATCATCTTTAATTGAATTATTAGCCAAAGAAAAATTTTGTGATATGTTAGGACACCCAACAAGTAAATTAGCTTGGACAACTTTAACAGACGACGAAATTTTTAATCGTTTCGATCAAATTTGGAAAAATTTTTTTTATTATTACAGTGGATCAAAAAATAAAAAAAATTTATATCAAGTACAATATATATTACGATTTTCTTGTGCTAAAACTTTAGCTTGTAAACATAAAACCACCATACGTTATGTTTGGAACAAGTATAGTTCAAGTTTTTTTGCAAAATCTCTTTTTTTAAAAAAGCAAGAATTAATTAATTTGAAATTTTTTAAACTATATCCATCTATAAAAAAAATTTGGTATTTTGATATTATTCAAATAAATTATTTAGCAAAATTATTGCAAAAAAAAAATACTAATAATTATAATAATTAATAATAATTATTTTAATTAATCAAAGTAAATATTTGCTAAAATGAGTAATTTAATAATAGTACAAATAAAAAAAATTACCTATAAACTTTTTAATAAAATAAAATGATTACATAGAGAAAGCCGTGTGCAATAAAAATTGCAAGCACGGTTTGGGAAGAGATGTTTTTTTTTTCATCAAATTTATTAAAAAAAGAAAAATAAATTCATCAACTTTCATCCGACGAGTTCCGGGTTCGAGCCCCGGGCAACCCATTTTAATACAATTTAAATTAATAATTTTTACTAAAAAATCGTGTTAAATATTATTTATTATGCGAAATAAATTTATAATCATTTATTTAATAGTAAACAATACATTCAATTTAAATAATTTTCTATTTCACGAATAAATAATTTCATTTTAAAGAACAGTTGACATAATAATGTATTTTGTGTAATACTATAGATTAACAAGTTTTTATACTTGGGTAACTTATTATTATTATTTTACAAACCAAGTTTTACCATGACTGCAACTTTAGAAAGACGCGAAAGCGCAAGCCTATGGGGTCGCTTTTGCGACTGGGTTACCAGTACTGAAAACCGCCTTTACATCGGATGGTTCGGTGTATTAATGATCCCTACCCTATTAACTGCAACCTCTGTATTCATTATTGCTTTCATCGCAGCTCCTCCTGTAGATATTGATGGTATTCGTGAACCTGTTTCTGGTTCTCTTCTTTACGGAAACAACATCATTTCTGGTGCTATCATCCCTACTTCTGCAGCTATCGGTTTGCACTTTTATCCAATTTGGGAAGCTGCTTCCGTAGATGAATGGCTATACAATGGTGGTCCTTATGAACTAATCGTTCTTCACTTCTTACTTGGTGTAGCTTGCTACATGGGTCGTGAATGGGAACTTAGCTTCCGTTTAGGTATGCGTCCTTGGATCGCTGTTGCATATTCAGCTCCTGTTGCGGCTGCTACTGCTGTTTTCTTGATTTATCCTATTGGTCAAGGAAGCTTTTCTGACGGTATGCCTTTAGGAATCTCTGGTACTTTTAACTTCATGATTGTGTTCCAAGCTGAACACAACATCCTTATGCACCCATTCCACATGCTTGGTGTAGCTGGTGTATTCGGCGGCTCTCTATTTAGTGCTATGCATGGTTCCTTGGTAACTTCAAGTTTAATCCGAGAAACTACTGAGAATGAGTCTGCTAATGCAGGTTACAAGTTTGGTCAAGAGGAAGAAACTTACAACATCGTAGCTGCTCACGGTTACTTTGGTAGACTGATTTTCCAATACGCTAGCTTTAACAACTCTCGTTCTTTACACTTCTTTTTAGCTGCTTGGCCTGTAGTAGGTATCTGGTTTACTGCATTAGGTATCAGCACAATGGCTTTCAACCTAAATGGTTTCAACTTTAACCAATCTGTTGTTGATAGCCAAGGCCGTGTAATTAACACTTGGGCTGACATCATCAACCGTGCTAACCTTGGTATGGAAGTTATGCATGAACGTAACGCTCATAATTTCCCTCTAGATTTAGCTTCTGTTGAAGCTCCTTCTGTAAACAGTTAATATTTTTGTTATAATTTTATTCTTATAAAATTATACAAAATAGGATAACAACTTAAAAAATAATGACCTTAGGAACTAAAATCCTAAGGTCATTATTTTTCATTTAATAAAAATTAAAAGTTAAAAAAGGCGGACGTGGCCAAGTGGATTAAGGCAGTGGATTGTGGATCCACCATGCGCGGGTTCAATTCCCGTCGTTCGCCCATTAAAATTTTTAGTATTATTTTTTTATAAATAATAATTTTTTTTTAATTTTATTTATATTAGTTGACGAAACCTTTTCTTTATGTCATTATAAATAAGATAACATAAATATATTAAATAAAATTCTACATAAAAAACTATTAAAATTTAATTTTAGATAGAATAATAATTCTAGCAAACTTTTTTATAAATAAAAAAATAAAAAAGTTCAAAATTTTAAAGTTATTTATTTAAATTTGTATATAAAAATCTAGTTATTATAAAGTTTTAGCTAACTGCTGTAAAGAAAATGAAACAAGAATTATCAAAAAACAAATACTTATTTAAAAGATTAAATTTAGAAGAAATAAAAAACCCTCAATATTTCTTTGAGATATTAACCGACTCTAATTTAGTTAAATTTTTAATTAAAATTTTTTTTAATAAAGAAAATTTTATTAAATTTTTTGACTTTCGAATTATTAGTTCATTAATTTTACGTGATTTAAATAGTTCAAAAATTAGTAAAAGTTCAATATTTAATACTTTTTTATTACTTATCTTATCAATTTTTTTATATCGTTTAAGTAGTAAAAATATTATTGAAAAAAAATATTTAAGTTTAGTTAAAATAGTTTCTGGACAAATAAATTATTATAAATATAAAAAAAAAAAGTTAAAAGAAACCTTCACTAAAAAAAAAATTTCAACTTTTACGCGTCAGTCTCTTTCCGAAAATTTTGATTTAAAAAAAAAAACACAATATTTTATTAGTAAACCAAATTTAAAAAAAAAACTTTATTTTATACCTGCATACAATAAAATTTTAATTGAAAACTCAGAATGGTGGAAACTTTGGATTATAAAAGAAATTCTGCCTAGTTGGAAAATATCTGCCAATTCGATAAAAAAAGTTAACAATTTATTAAAAAAAAAAAATATAAATGATTTAAAATATTTTTTTAAATTTTATATAACTAATATACTTTGTCAAAATTATGATTGGGAAAAAAAATTTGATTCTTTTTTTGTTGAAAATTTAAAAAAAAAAAATTTAAAATCAATTAAAAATAAAAAAGTACTCGAAGATACTTTACTTCTTCAAATACTGTCTGATTTTTGTGAAAAATTAATTTTTGAAGTAGAAAATCCTTTAAAATTAAATAATTTTAATTCAACAATTATTAATTTAGAAAACAATACTAATTATAATTTTAAATTATTTTTTTCAATTCCAAAATGTTATAAAAAAAAAAATATTAAACAATTTTATTTAGTAAAAAACAATTTAATTCAAACTTTAAAATTTTGGGGTGAATCAGATCCAATTATTGTAAAATCTTATTTTTTAATAAAAAAAAAAGGATGGTTTTTTTTTAATAATTATGCTGAATTTTATATATGGCAATTTTATAAAAAAAATTTATTTAAGTACAAAAATACTTTAAATAAAATTGAAATTGATAACAACAAATTAAATATAAAATTATTTAAATTAAAATCGTTATATAAAAAAAAAATTTTAAATAGAATTGAAACTAATTTTAATTTTATTAAATCAAACACATTTTTTTTGAAATGGCTTTTAGATAAAAAAAAATTAAATAATAAAAATATTAAACAAACTATTACTCCAATAAATTGGAATATAGTTTTTTTAAATAAAAATAAGAAAAACATAACAAAGTCAAATTTATTTTTTTTTAAAAATAAACAAAATTTAAAATTAAGTTATAATATTTTTTCAAGTTTTTTATCTATAGATGAACTAAATATTGCTTCTTTTAGTACTAAAAAATATAAAAAAAATTTTCGAGGAATTAAAAAGCAAGAAAATATATTTTTTAGATATTTTCCAAAACCAGATAATTTTAGATTAGTTTTTTTATGGAAACTTAAAAAAAATGATAAAAATTTAAATTCTTTTATTTTTTTAGATTATGCTTACAAAATTATTTATAAAAAAAAAAATAATATAAAAAAATTAATTTCGTTAGAAGAGTGCAAATCCTCAAAAAATGTTTTTTATTTATTATGGTTTTTTTTTTATAAAAATATAAGTCTTACTAATAATAATAAAAATTTAAAATACAATAAAATTTTATTTTTTAAAACAAACTATTTTGTAGATTTAGCTATGTTGTTAAATAACTTAAATTTATTATTAATTAAATATAATTTATATTCTACTAAAATTATTAGTTCTACTTTAAATTATAAAAAGAAAAAAAATTCTAAATTAAAAAAAAAATTATTAATTACTAAAATAAATATAAAAAAAATAAATAAAAAAAATCCAATTTTTATAAAAAATAATTTAAAAATTAAATTGAAAACTCATAACATCTTTTTAAAATTTTATACTGAAATTATAAATAATTACAAACTCATTTTTAATAATTTTTGCAAAAATTTAATAAATTGTTCTAAAAACTTATTTTTAATTAATAAATTATTTTATTCTAGAAAAAAAACAAATTTAAAAAAAATAACAAAAGTTATAGTTAATCAAAGTTTATTAAATTGGAAAAAAAAAAAAAAAACTTTAATTACTAGAAAAAAAAATAAATATATTTATTATAATTTTCATCAATCTATTTTAATAGACGAAAAAAAAATAAGTAAAAAGCGATTTAAATTTTTTACTGAGAAACAAAAAAAGTTATTATTTTTTTCTAATAAAATAAATTTTTTAAATAAAAAAAATTTAATTATACAATGGTTTACTAAATTAAATAAAAAAATATTTTATACAAGTTTTTTGCCTGTTTTTCAAAAAAAAATTAATAAAGTTTCAAAAAAACTAATTTTTTCTTTAAAAACTACAAATAATAAAAAAAAAATTCAAATTTTTTTTTTAAATAAAAATGTTTTATTAAAGGAAAGAACATTTAATATTTATTATAAATTAAACACAGATTTTTATTTTAATAAAATATTAATTAATAATTTTCTTATTAATTATTTTAATAATAATAATAATCAAATTTATGCAAAAATTTTTAATAACATTTTTTTTACACCAATATGGCAAAATAAAAAATTTCATTTTAATTCTATAAAAATACCTAATAAAGTTTTATTAAATTCGTCATTTTCTAAATCAGATACACTAAAGTTATTAAATTTTTTTTATTATTCTAATTTAAGTTATAAAAAAAATTTAAATTTTTATTTAAAAAAAAAAAATAATAATAATTTAATGTATAAAAAACTAATAAAAAGTATAACTATAGAAAAGAAAAATTTATCTAAAAAGCAATTAACTTTTTTTTATAAAAAATTAAATAAAAATTTAAATTTTGAATCACAAATTTACAAAACTTTTTTATTCAAAAATTTTCAAAAATTTAATTCTCAGAAATTAATTTTTTTTAAAAAATTTGATTTAAATAAATTATTTAATTTTTTAATTAGATTTAATTTTAGTTTTTATAAAAAAAAAATAAATTCAAAAAGTTTAAATTTAAATAAAAATACGATTGGTCAAAATATAAAAGAAAAAAAAAAAGTTTATCAAATAAATAATTTTGAAAAATTTTTACTTTCTGAGTTTTTTAGCAAAATTAAAAACGAAAATAATCAAATAGTTAATTGGACTAATAAATTATTTATTATAAATTCTAATTCTAAAAATAATTTAATAAATATTATTTTCGAGAAAAATATAAATAATAATAGAAATTTTAATAATGAAAAAAAAATATATATATTATCCTCTTTTTCAACAAATTCTATTAAATTAATTTCACAAATTAAAATACATAAGTTTAAAAAATTATTAAAGTGGTATTTATTTGAAAAGTATATACTATGGTTTTTTACTTTTAAATGGTGGAAATATTTTAAAAACATAAATCTAAATTTATTTTTAAAATTATTATTAAATATTAATGATAAATTTAATTATATTTTGCCAAACATTTTGCGAAATAAAAAAAAAAAACTAGAAGATTTATTCAAAAATATATTATTTAATTTAATAAACAAAATTATTGGTAGTTCGTTTGAAATTTGGAATTTACGCTTATTAAAACAAATTTATAAACAGCCTCTTAATCAACAAATTATATGTCCATCTTTTTCTTTAAATTTTATTATTAAATGGAATAAACAGTATATAGCAACGGTAAGTTTTATTATTTTTATTTATTTTCTTTTTCAAAAATATTTTTCCAGTTTATTAGGTTCAGATTATTTTGAACTATGGAAATATTTTGAAATAATTCAATCTTTAATAGATTCTTCACGTGGAAAATATTTAAATAATTTAATGCATAATAATTTAGTACAATTGACTAAAGCAGAAAATCTACTAATGCATTTTTTTAGAAATTTCAAACACTATATAAAAAATGTAAAATTTTATTTATTTACAAAAAAAAAATTAAACACATTATTAATTAACAATAAAGGATTAGATCTTTCTCGCAGAGAACAAAAATTATTAGTTCAGTCTTTAATAACTAACAAAAGCATTGAACAATATAAATCAAAATTGAATTATAATAATAATTCTATAAGGTTTCAATTTGATAATCCAATTGTAAAACAATACAAATTAAAAAATTATTTAGAAAATTTGACGGAAAATTATCAAAAAAATTTAGTAAATTATCCATTTCATCAATTTTATTTAGCAGAAAATTTAGTTTTTTTATCGTTATGGCAAAAAGCAACTTCTTTAGATTGCTTATGGAAAATTAATACTTTAAAATCAACTTTTTATAAAAATTTTTACAAAAAACCTGTTCCACTTGAATTAAGACTTTTTTCTTCAAAAGGAATTTTATTAATAGGTTCATTAGAAACTGGACGTTCTTATTTGGTTAAAAATATAGCAGCAAAATCCTTTGTGCCTTTAATAAAAATATCTATAAATAAACTTTTATATAATAAACCAGATATTATAACTGATAGCTGGATGAATATTTTAATGGAAAGTTTACGAAGATTAAATCTTATTTTAGAATTAGCAAAAAAATTATCTCCATGTATAATATGGATGCCAAATATTCAGGAACTTAATGTAAACCGTTCAACTCAAAATGTAGAATCTGATCCAACTTTTTTACTTGGTATTTTTTTAAAATATTTTCAAACTAGTTTTAATAAAAAAAACACTCACAATATCATAATTGTTGGTTCAACTCATTTTCCTAAAAAAGTAGACCCTGCTTTAATTTCTCCAAATAGATTAGATCAATTAATAAATATTCGAATGTTTAATGGTTTACAAAGACAAAAAAAAATTTCAATTTTATTATATAATAAATGTAGTGAATATTTTTATTCAAAAAACAAAAAATTAAGTATTAATGAATTTGGATATAGAACCATAGGCTATAATGCACGCGATTTAGCAGGACTTATTAATGAAATTTTATTAATTAGTCTGGGCCAAAATAAATTCATAATAGAAAAAAATATTATACGATTAGCTTTTCATAGACAAGCTTTAGGTTCTACCTATACAACTAACAAAATGAATTGTAAGCAAAATTATGGGATAGTTTTTTATAAAGTTGGAAAAGTTATTGTACAAAATTTATTTATAAAAAACTCATCTAAAAATCCTTTATATTTCGGTAACGATTTATGGAAAAAAAAATTTTATTATTTATCTAAATGGTATTTAGAACCTTCAAATTTTGAATCAGCAATAAAAGAATTTATTATTTTACCTCATATTTTAGGTTGTTTAGCCGGATTAGCTGCTCGAGATTCGTGGTTTATATTAAAAAATAAACCAGATAATTTAATTTCAATTGATAAATATGCTGAAAATGATTTTTATTTAGCTTGTAATATTTTAGAAAGCCTTTTAAAAGAGTTTTCATGGTTAGAAATATTTGAAAAAGAAAGTATTAATAAAAAAAAGAATTTTAATTTTCAGTTTCAATCAAAAAATCCTTTACATATGATTAAAAAAGGACTTTTTTCAATACTAAATAAAAATGCGAAAAATACATTGGTAAATAAATCTCTTAATCAAAAAATTTTGTACAAAAAAGAACTTTATAAATTAACTAGTAATATAACTTGGGCTCCTAAAATATCTCGTCTTAATTTTGTTCGTACGAGTTTATTTAATTGGATAAATAGACCTAATGAATTGAAAATTACATATAATTTTGATTTTTCAAAAAAAAAAGAATTTAATGGTTCACAAAAAAATTCTCAATTTTTTGAAATTATTCAACACAAAATAAAAGAACAACTTCCTTATGAAAGGGTTTTATCCCGCATAAGACGAAGAAATGTACAAGAATTAGAATTTCAGTTAGAAAATATTTTATTAGAAGAAAAGTTTGGAATTTTAGGCTTTTCCCGATTATTTACAGAATATAGAATAGAATCTCGATTATCTAATAACCCTATGTTATTTATTGGAGGACGCTTTCTTTGGGACCCTACTGGTTTATTATTTCAAAATAATCACTTTATTTTTTCACGTCAAAATTTAGTTATAGATGAAGAAATGCTAAGAAGATTATATGTTACTTATGGAGCAAGAAGAGAACGAGAAAAATCTCGTTCAAGTCAAAAAATTAAACAATTTTTTCTTCATCGTGGGTATGGTCGAGATTCCATAAATGATTTTTCCATAAATTGGTGGAATCAATTACCTTTTATTGAAAAAAATAGTTTTGAAAATTTTAAGCGTATTGAAAAAATTGGTGTTCAATTAAAACGCCCACAAGTATTTACTCCTGTATATTTATATCAGCGTTGGTTAATTGAAAACCCACTAGAAAATATAACTCGTTTTGAATTATTAAATAATCAACAAAGATGGTTAAAAATAAATAATTTATTATTTAACGATTCTTTTATTTATTCTACTCTTTTAGAAATTTATAAATACTTATTAAAATTTTTTATTGTGCATCAAACTTTATTGAATGAAATGATAAAAATGTTACTTAAAAATAAATGGCTTTTTCAAAACGAAATTGACTATTTTATTAATAAATTAAACAAAATAAATTAAAAGTTACTTTTTTTTTTTATTTAATAAAAAAAATTAAATATATTAACAAAAAGAAATTATATTAAAAAATACTGTTTTTTTAATATAATTTCTTTTTATTAAAATTTAAAAATCTTTTATTTGATAATAAAATAAGAAAAGGGTTATTTAAATTAATTTAATAAAAAATAGAGAAAAATATTAATAAAATTTGATTAAATTATTTAATTCATTTATATTAAATATACGGGATTGACGGGACTCGAACCCGCAACTTCCGCCTTGACAGGGCGGTGCTCTAACCAATTGAACTACAATCCCTACAGATATATACAGATTTATTATGTCGATCTAAAAAGGTTTCTGTCAAATTAATATAATAAGAAGTAATAAACTTTTTTTTATTTGAAATTATAAAAAAAATTCTATATAACTTAAAAAATGAACAAAATAAAAAAATATGTAAAATTTTCTATTTATAAATTTTGATAAACTTTGGGCCGAGCTGGATTTGAACCAGCGTAGGCATTGCCAGCGGATTTACAGTCCGTCCCCATTAACCGCTCGAGCATCGACCCAAAAAGATAAAAATAATAAATTAGACGAATAAAGCCTTTTGTTATTTTTTTTCTTTTTTAATTTTTTTATAAAAGATTTGACGTCATAATGAAGTATTATAAACATTTTTTCGTAATACCCCCAGGGGAATTCGAATCCCCGTCGCCTCCTTGAAAGAGAGGTGTCCTAGGCCACTAGACGATGGGGGCTTAATCCTCATATTTATGTTACTTAATTCTTTATTTACTGTCAATAGTTAATAATATGCTTCATTTTTTATATTATAAATAAGTATATAATTTTTTTAATAAATAGTAAATTAAAAAAGCTTTAAACTTTCTAAAAATTAAATAAATTTCCAATTTAACTTTAATTAGTAAAATTTAAGTTGACAAATATATCTTTTTTATCACAGACTCTATTTGTATTTCTTTTCAAATAATTAACTAAAATTGCCCTTTTAACTCAGTGGTAGAGTAACGCCATGGTAAGGCGTAAGTCATCGGTTCAAATCTGATAAAGGGCTTGTATATATTTCTACTTAAATAAAAAATTTTAAAATGTTCAAAAATAATATAAATTATGTTTTTTATGTTTAAGTTAAAGTATATTATTAATTTAATTAAAATAAGACACATTATAAAAAATTTTAGTAAATAAAATATTTAAAATAAAAAATAGAACAAAAAATCAAATGTAAAATTTTGATTAACTAAATAATTTTTTTTATGAAAAATTGTGACTAAATTGGATATAAAACAATTAACTGATATAATATAATTGATAAATTAGTTGTAAATTAATAACAATAATACATTTTTAATAAAAATTTTATTTATTTTTACAAAAAAATATTTAAAGTAAATAAAAAAACATTTTAGTTAATTTAAAGATTTTTATTATAAATAAATTGGCTATTCTTATAATAGATTTTGCTAGAAAAAAGTAAAATGAAATTTTTTTTTTGAGTTAAAGGGACGTGTAAAAAAATAAAAATAAAGAAAAGAAAAGTTTACCTATCTTCTAAAATTTTAATTATTTAAAATATAGAAGAGTTTATTTACAAAAAATATAAATATTATTTAAATTTTATTTTTTATTTAAGGTACTTAAAAATGATTAAAATAGTTAAATAGGAGAATCACTATGACTATAGCCATTGGAAAGTCTTCCAAAGAACCAAAAGGTTTATTTGATAGCATGGATGACTGGCTAAGAAGAGATCGTTTCGTATTTGTAGGCTGGTCTGGTTTATTACTTTTTCCATGTGCCTATTTTTCTTTAGGTGGATGGTTTACAGGTACAACTTTTGTTACTTCATGGTATACTCATGGATTGGCTAGCTCTTATTTAGAAGGCTGTAATTTTTTAACTGCTGCAGTTTCTACTCCTGCTAATAGTTTAGCACATTCTTTATTGCTATTATGGGGTCCTGAAGCACAAGGAGATTTTACTCGTTGGTGTCAATTAGGTGGTTTATGGACTTTTGTCGCTCTTCACGGTGCTTTTGCTTTAATAGGTTTTATGTTGCGTCAATTTGAGTTAGCTAGATCTGTGCAATTACGCCCTTATAATGCAATTGCTTTTTCTGGTCCAATTGCTGTTTTTGTTTCTGTATTTTTAATTTACCCTCTTGGTCAATCAGGTTGGTTTTTTGCACCTAGTTTTGGTGTAGCTGCCATTTTTCGATTTATTTTATTTTTTCAAGGTTTTCATAACTGGACTTTAAATCCCTTTCATATGATGGGTGTTGCTGGCGTTTTGGGAGCTGCTCTTTTATGTGCTATTCATGGTGCAACTGTTGAAAATACTTTGTTTGAAGATGGTGATGGTGCAAATACATTTCGTGCCTTTAACCCAACTCAATCTGAAGAAACTTATTCTATGGTTACAGCTAATCGTTTTTGGTCTCAAATTTTTGGTGTTGCATTTTCGAATAAACGCTGGTTACATTTCTTTATGTTATTTGTTCCAGTAACTGGTTTATGGATGAGTGCAATTGGAGTAGTTGGACTGGCTTTAAATCTACGTGCTTATGATTTTGTTTCTCAGGAAATTCGTGCAGCAGAAGATCCTGAATTTGAAACTTTCTATACTAAAAATATTCTTTTAAATGAAGGTATCCGTGCTTGGATGGCCGCTCAAGATCAGCCTCATGAAAATTTTGTATTCCCCGAGGAGGTTCTACCCCGTGGAAACGCTCTTTAATGGAACCTTGTCTTTAGGTGGTCGTGATCAAGAAACGACTGGTTTTGCTTGGTGGGCTGGTAATGCTAGACTTATTAATTTATCTGGTAAATTACTAGGTGCTCATGTAGCTCATGCTGGATTAATTGTATTTTGGGCTGGAGCAATGAATCTTTTCGAAGTAGCTCATTTTGTACCAGAAAAACCTATGTATGAACAAGGATTAATTTTACTTCCTCATTTAGCTACTTTAGGATGGGGAGTAGGTCCTGGTGGGGAAGTTATAGATACTTTTCCATACTTTGTATCTGGGGTACTTCATTTAATTTCTTCCGCTGTTTTAGGTTTCGGAGGAATTTATCATGCGCTTATTGGGCCAGAAACTTTAGAAGAATCTTTTCCTTTTTTTGGTTATGTTTGGAAAGATAAAAATAAAATGACTACTATTTTAGGTATTCATTTAATTTTACTAGGTGCTGGTGCTTTTCTTTTAGTATTTAAAGCTTTATATTTTGGAGGTGTTTATGATACTTGGGCTCCTGGAGGAGGCGATGTAAGAAAAATTACAAATCTTACCCTTAGCCCTGGTGTTATATTTGGTTATTTACTTAAATCACCTTTTGGTGGAGAAGGATGGATTGTTAGTGTAGATAACTTAGAAGATATTATTGGGGGACATGTTTGGTTAGGTTCTATCTGTATTTTTGGTGGAATCTGGCATATTTTAACAAAACCATTTGCTTGGGCACGTCGTGCTCTTGTTTGGTCTGGAGAAGCTTATTTATCTTATAGTCTTGGAGCAATTGCCGTTTTTGGTTTTATTGCTTGTTGTTTTGTTTGGTTCAATAATACCGCTTATCCAAGTGAATTTTATGGACCTACTGGGCCAGAAGCATCTCAAGCGCAAGCTTTCACTTTCTTAGTTAGAGATCAACGATTGGGAGCTAACGTGGGTTCTGCTCAAGGACCTACTGGTTTAGGTAAATACCTTATGCGTTCTCCAACTGGAGAAATTATTTTTGGAGGAGAAACCATGCGCTTTTGGGATCTTCGTGCTCCATGGTTAGAACCTTTACGGGGTCCTAATGGGTTAGATTTGAGTAAATTGAAAAAAGATATTCAACCTTGGCAAGAACGACGTTCGGCAGAGTATATGACTCATGCGCCATTAGGTTCTTTAAATTCTGTAGGAGGTGTAGCTACTGAAATTAATGCAGTAAATTACGTTTCTCCACGAAGTTGGTTAGCTACTTCACATTTTGTTTTAGGATTCTTTTTCTTTGTCGGTCATTTATGGCATGCAGGAAGAGCGCGTGCGGCTGCAGCTGGATTTGAAAAAGGAATTGATCGCGATTTTGAACCTGTTCTTTCTATGACACCTCTTAATTAATAATAAAAAAATAAATTAGTTATTAATATGGCTCGACTTTTTTTAGTCGAGCCATATAGAACTTAATTTTTTTATAAAAAACATTTATCTGACAAGAAATTTAAAGGAGAGAGAGGGATTCGAACCCTCGATAGTTTTTAAAAACTATGCCGGTTTTCAAGACCGGAGCCATAAACCACTCGGCCATCTCTCCTATTTTTTTTAAGTAAAAAGAGTACTAAGGTCATTGAATATAATTATATAATAATAAAGCCTTATTTAACAATATTCTTACATAAATAAAAAGTAAATATTTTTTGAATTAAAAAAATTTGAAATATTTTAGTTTAGTAAATAAATAATTACTAGAAAAGGATTAACGGTATAATTTATTTTATTTTTTTAACTTGGAGAACCACAACCATGACTATTGCCTTTCAGTTGGCTGTGTTTGCATTAATTGCTATTTCGTTTCTTTTAGTAATTGGTGTACCTGTCGTGCTTGCCTCTCCTGATGGTTGGTCAAGTAGTAAAAATGTTGTGTTTTCAGGTGCTTCATTATGGATTGGCTTGGTTTTTTTGGTTGGTGTTCTTAATTCTTTTATATCATAAAATTTTATCTCGGTTCTAATAAAATAATAAATAAAAGAAAATAAAACGTTTTCACTTCCCTCCCTTCGTAGACCTTATATTCTAAGTTTTAAAAAGCATTTTATACAAGATAAAAAAAATATTTTCTACTAGGGAGGGTTTTTTTTAATTATAATAATTTATTATTTTTATTATTTAGTAATAAAAATAATACAATAAATAATTGACTATATTAAAAAAAATATATATATATAAGTTTGTACATATATATATAAATATCACTGCGGGTATAGTTTAATGGTAAAATTCCTCCTTGCCAAGGAGAATATGCGGGTTCGATTCCCGCTACCCGCCTTTGGATTTGTAAGATTATTATAACAAGATAATTAATTCTAAATTTAAAATTAGTTGAAAAAATAAAAAAATTTAAAAAGAATGATGAACTAAAAGTTAATTCTTAATATTCTTCATTTATTTAATAATAAATATTCTAAAAGTTACTATATTTGTTTTATGTTTTGGCTACAAATAAATTTAGCGGAGACGGGATTTGAACCCATGACCTCAAGGTTATGAGCCTTGCGAGCTACCAGGCTGCTCTACCCCGCGTCAAACTATCATAACATATTTTTAATTGATCAAACAATGACTTTTTTATTTATTCATAAAACCCCCTAACTTGAATTATAGTTTAAATTTTTTGATTAGGGGGGCTTTTTAATTATAGTTTTTTTTGTTCATGTCTCTTCCAAAATTTTTACCAACTGGATTTTGTTAGTCCAGGTAGGAAACATGCATGAGCCATTTCTCTTAAGACATGTCTAGATAAACCAAAATCACGATAATTTGCTCTAGGCCGTCCGGTTAAAAAACAGCGACGATGAAGTCTTGTAGGTGCACTGTTACGTGGTAAAGTTTGTAATTGTTTTTGAAATTCCCATTTTTCATTTAAAGATAAAGTTTCCTTTATTTTTTTTTTAATAGATTGGCGAGAATTTTGGTATTTTTTTTCTAATCTTTGTTTTTTTTTTTCTCTTTCAATAAGACTTTTCTTTGCCATAATTTTTTTATTTAATAAGTAAAATATTTGTTTTAATTAAAAATGATAAAATAAGTGAAAATTTTATTTAAATTTTTTTAGCTTTTTTTTTTCATCTTATTTTATTCTGTTATATTACTTTGTATTTTGTCTATCGAATAGGAGAAATTTTAGTTTTAAAATTAAAATATCTCCTATTCAATAAAAAGAAATAAAATTTATTTTATTTAATAATTATTAACCAAATTTACCAGATGTAGATGCAATTAAAAAAGCAGCATAAGTAAATATATAACCTACTGAAAAATGGGCTAACCCAACTAAGCGTGCTTGAACAATAGAAAGAGCTACTGGTTTATCTTTCCAGCGAACTAAATTAGCTAAAGGCGTACGTTCATGAGCCCAAGCTAAAGTTTCAATAAGCTCTTGCCAATAGCCACGCCAAGAAATTAAAAACATAAAACCAGTAGCCCAAACAAGATGTCCAAATAAAAACATCCATGCCCAAACGGATAAACTATTCATACCAAATGGATTATACCCATTAATAAGTTGTGAAGAATTTAACCATAAATAATCTCGTAACCATCCCATTAAATATGTAGAAGATTCGTTAAATTGAGCTACATTTCCTTGCCATAAAGTAATATGTTTCCAATGCCAGTAAAAAGTGACCCATCCAATAGTATTTAACATCCAAAAAACAGCTAAATAAAAAGCATCCCATGCTGAAATATCACAAGTTCCTCCTCGTCCCGGACCGTCACATGGAAAACTATAACCAAATTCTTTTTTATCTGGCATTAATTTAGAACCACGTGCGTCTAAAGCACCTTTCACTAAAATTAATGTAGTTGTATGTAAACCTAAAGCAATAGCATGATGAACTAAAAAATCTCCAGGACCAATAGTTAAAAATAATGAATTACTATTGTTATTAATAGCATCTAACCAACCTGGCAACCATATAGTCTGACCAGCATTGAAAGCTGGACTATCTGCTGATGATAAAAGTACATCAAAACCATACAAAGCTTTACCATGAGCAGATTGTATCCATTGAGCAAATACAGGTTCAATTAATATTTGTTTTTCTGGAGTACCAAAAGCAAGCATAACATCATTATGAACATAAAGTCCCAAAGTATGGAAACCTAAAAATAGACTAGCCCAACTTAAATGTGATATAATTGCTTCTTTATGCTCTAACATTCTTGCTAATACATTATCTTTATTTTGTTCTGGATTATAATCTCGTATGAAAAAAATAGCTCCATGAGCAAAAGCACCTGTCATTATAAATCCAGCAATATATTGGTGATGAGTATATAATGCCGCTTGAGTAGTAAAGTCTTGTGCTAAAAATGCATATGGCGGTAAAGAATACATATGTTGAGCTACTAACGAAGTAATCACTCCTAAAGAAGCTAAAGCAAGACCTAACTGAAAATGAAGAGAATTATTAATTGTGTCATAAAGACCTTTATGTCCACGACCTAAACGGCCTCCTGGAGGGGTATGTGCTTCTAAAATTTCTTTCATACTATGACCAATACCAAAATTAGTTCTATACATATGACCAGCTATAATAAAAAGAACTGCAATAGCTAAATGATGGTGAGCCATATCAGTTAACCATAAACTTTGCGTTTGTGGATGAAATCCTCCAAGAAAAGTTAAAATAGCAGTACCCGATCCTTCAGAAGTACCAAATAAATGACTATTTGAATCAGGGTTTTGAGCATAGATATTCCATTGTCCTGAGAAAAAAGGTCCTAAACCTTGAGGATGCGGTAATGCTGTTAATAAATTATTCCATCTTACATGTTCACCTCGAGATTCAGGAATAGCTACATGAACTAAATGTCCAGTCCATGCTAAAGAACTTACGCCAAAAAGCCCTGATAAATGATGATTAAGACGAGATTCCGCATTTTTAAACCATGAAACACTTGGTTTCCATTTTGGCTGTAAATGTAGCCAACCTGCGATTAAAAAAAGAGCCGAAATAAATAATAGAAAAAGAGCTCCGGTATAAAGATCTTGATTATTACGTAAACCAATCGTATACCACCATTGGTATACTCCAGAATAAGCTATATTAACTGGACCGGATGCTCCGCCTCGAGTAAATGCTTCTACTGCTGGTTGACCAAAATGTGGATCCCAAATTGCATGAGCAATTGGTCGTACATGTAAAGGATCTTGTATCCATGCTTCGAAATTACCTTGCCAAGCTACATGAAATAAATTACCAGAAGTCCATAAAAAAATAATTGCTAGCTGACCAAAGTGAGAAGCGAAAATTTTTTGATAAAGACGTTCTTCAGTCATATCATCATGACTTTCAAAGTCATGAGCGGTAGCAATACCAAACCAAATCCGACGAGTAGTTGGGTCTTGAGATAGGCCCTGGCTGAATTTTGGAAATCTTGATGCCATAATGCTTTTCAAATCCTCCTAGCCATTATCCTACTGAAATAATTCTCGCTAGGAAGAATGCCCATGTTGTGGCAATCCCACCCAGAAGGTAATGAGCTACTCCTACAGCACGGCCTTGTACAATACTTAAGGCTCTAGGCTGAATAGCAGGTGCAACTTTTAATTTGTTGTGAGCCCAAACAATAGACTCAATAAGTTCTTGCCAATATCCGCGACCACTAAATAAAAACATTAGACTAAAAGCCCAAACAAAATGAGCACCTAAAAATAGAAGACCGTATGCAGATAATGAAGAACCATAAGATTGAATTACTTGAGATGCTTGTGCCCATAAAAAATCACGAAGCCATCCATTAATTGTAATGGAACTTTGTGCAAAATTTCCTCCTGTAATATGCGTAATAATTCCTTGATCGCTAATACTACCCCATACATCAGATTGCATTTTCCAACTAAAATGAAAAATAACTACTGAAATAGCATTGTACATCCAAAATAAACCTAAGAAAACATGATCCCAAGCAGAGACTTGACACGTTCCCCCTCTTCCAGGTCCATCGCAAGGAAATCGAAAACCAAGATTAGCTTTATCTGGTATTAAACGAGAACTACGGGCAAATAAAACACCTTTTAGTAATATTAAAACAGTTACATGAATAGTAAAAGCATGAATATGATGCACCAAAAAGTCTGCTGTTCCTAGTGGAATTGGTAATAAAGCCACTTTTCCACCTACTGCAATTAAATCGCCACCTCCCCAAGTTAAACTAGTACTTGCTGTTGCATTGGGAGCTGTTAAGCTAGGTGCTAAAGCATGAGTATTTTGTATCCATTGAGCAAAAACTGGTTGTAATTGTATAGCAGTATCTGAAAACATATCTTGTGGACGGCCTAAAGCACTCATTGTATCATTATGAATATAAAGCCCAAAACTATGGAAACCTAAAAAAATACAAACCCAGTTTAGATGTGATATTATTGCATCACGGTGTCGTAAAACACGATCTAATAAATTATTATATTGAGTTGTTGGATCATAATCTCTTACCATAAAAATAGCTGCGTGTGCAGCAGCTCCAACTATAAGAAAACCGCCAATCCACATATGATGTGTAAATAACGAAAGTTGAGTAGCATAATCAGTAGCTAAATATGGATAAGGAGGCATAGAATACATATGATGAGCGACTATAATAGTTAAAGAACCTAACATAGCAAGATTAATAGCTAATTGAGCATGCCATGAAGTAGTTAAAATTTCATATAGTCCTTTATGGCCTTCACCTGTAAATGGACCTTTATGTGCTTCTAAAATTTCTTTTATACTATGACCAATACCAAAATTAGTTCTATACATATGGCCAGCTATAATAAAAAGAACTGCAATAGCTAAATGATGATGCGCTGTATCAGTTAACCATAAACCTCCAGTAATTGGATTTAATCCTCCGCGAAAAGTTAAAAAATCTGAATATTCTGACCAATTTAAAGTAAAAAATGGGGTTAACCCTTTAGAAAAACTTGGATAAAGCTGAGCTAAAAGATCACGGTTTAAAATAAATTCATGAGGAAGTGGTATTTCTTTAGGATCTACTCCAGCATCTAAAAGTCGATTAATTGGTAAGGACACATGTACTTGGTGTCCTGCCCAAGATAAAGATCCTAAGCCTAATAAACCTGCTAAATGATGGTTTAACATAGATTCTACATTTTGAAACCAAGCTAATTTAGGAGCAGCTTTATGATAATGAAACCATCCAGCAAAAAGCATTAAAGCTGCAAAAACTAATCCACCTATTGCAGTCGAATAAAGCTGTAATTCACTAGTTATTCCAGATGCTCGCCAAAGTTGAAAAAAGCCAGAGGTTATTTGTATTCCTTGAAAACCCCCACCTACATCTCCATTCAAAATTTCTTGTCCTACTATTGGCCAAACAACTTGAGCACTAGGTTTAATGTGAGTAGGATCGCTTAGCCATGCTTCATAATTTGAAAAACGAGCCCCATGAAAATACATACCACTTAGCCAAATAAAAATAACAGCTAACTGACCAAAGTGAGCACTAAATACTTTACGAGAAATTTCTTCCAAATCATTTGTATGACTGTCAAAATCATGAGCATCAGCATGTAAGTTCCAAATCCAAGTTGTAGTATTAGGACCCTTAGCTAAAGTTCTTGAAAAATGTCCTGGTTTAGCCCATTTTTCAAAAGAAGTTTTTACGGGATCTTTTTCTACCATAATCTTGACTTCTGGTTCCGGTGAACGAATAGTCATCGCGGTTCTCCTCTCTTTAGACGAGGCATAGGAAAAACCTACCAATAATTAATAGTAAACTTCTAAAAGAAATCTATTATTTTATTATTTAACTTTTTTCTTTTTTTCTTCAGTTTAAAACTGGTGCAACTATAATACAGAAGTTACTTAGGGCAGGTATTCAAATTTATTATGACACATCTTTAAGGTGCTTAATGGACCATATAAATTCCAATTATATTTTTAGTAAAAAAATTTTCAATTTCTATTATATGATACTTTTGTTATTTAAAACGTCCTGTTACTTTCAGCCAATTTTGTGCTTCAATATAATTGCTTGGAGCAAGCGAAATAGCTTGTTTCCAATATTCTGCTGCTTGGTTAAACCAAGCTTCAGATGTTTCAAAATCTTCTTGTTGAATAGCCTGTTCTCCTCGGTTGAAATAGGTAAAAGCACCTTCCCTTAAAACCGTACATGAGAGTTTCCTGCCTCATACGGCTCACTTAATTAAATTACTATATTATTACTTATATTATTACTGAATTAAATTAATTATTTGATTAAAAAAAATATGCAAATTATTTATTAATAATTAATATTTTTTAATTATAATAGGTTTATAATAAAAAGTTTTATAATAAAAAATTAATTAATGAAATAAGTTTTAAATAAAATAAAAAAACTATAGTTTTTTTATTTTATTTTTATCTTTTCGCCTACAAAAAAAATTTAAGGAACTATCTTATTTGTAATTAAATTTTTTGAGTATGTAATTATTTATTTATAAAAAATACTTTATCTCTTTAGGATCTAAGACTACACCGCTGTTTATTTAATTGTTATTTAATTCAACTTTATTACATAAGTGACTTTTATTAAAACAGATTTTTATAGGATCATAATACTGTATGTTATGGTGCTTTTTTAATAAATTAAATTACATTATCCATAGAGCTTTTAGACTTTCATTTATTTAAATCTTTTTTTTCTTTTTAGATTTATAATGCTTTTTTATTTATTACAGCTAATAAAAATCTTTTTTAGTGATTTTTATGTAATAAGTCTCCACTTTTTTATTTAAAATTGTGGTAGTTTTTACTAAAAAATATATATTTTATCGATAGTCGCACGTAATGACAGATTACAGCCATATTATTAAAAGCTTGTGGTAAAGATGGATTCCGTTCTAAAGCTTGAAAATAATATTCTAAAGCTTTTGCATGTTCTCCATTACTTGTATGAATAAGACCTATATTATATAGTATATAACTTCGATCATAAGGATCAATTTCTAAACGCATAGCTTCATAATAATTTTGTAGAGCTTCCGCATATTCTCCTTCAGATTGAGCTGACATTCGTTACGATCGTTTATATATTAAAACTTCGTTTCAAAACCGTACATGAAATTTTTATTTCATACGGCTTCTCTTGTTTATTCTATAAAAGGGATTAATCTTTAAATTTATAAAAAATTTACTCAATATAATAAAATACCAAGGACTAGTTTTCTTAAAAAAATAGCTAGCCATCCGTTCTTTAAAAAGGATTTTAATTTTAATTTCAAATTGAATTTTTAAGTTTTTCTTTGTTCTTAATACTTTGTTTTTTAAAGGATTAGCTTTTTTCGACAATCTCCGATGGTTATATGAGTACCCAATTTACAAACGAGATGGATTTTTGTTTTTCTAACCATTAATTTATTACTAATTAATTTTTACTATTGAGTAAATTTTTTTATTTTACGAAGTATTTGTGTTGTCGATTTCTACACGTAAGGCTTTTCCAATTATGTATGCTTGTCGAATAAAATGAAAACTATAGCTTTAACCTTTTGCTTACTACTTTAATTTCTAAAAAATTAAAATATTCAAGGCTACATCAATCGAGGGTACACGACAGAAGGAATTTTTTTTCTAAATTAACCTTCACTAAGTATAAGTTTCATGTAATTAAATATTTTCATGTTTTTTTACCTATTCCCTATTTAAGAAAATCCTGTAAAGGTTCAAAAATCAAATCACACCATCTCTATAATAACTAAAAGCTTCTTTTTCCCTTTGTGTAGTCGGAATTATTTGTAATAAAATGTCTGCAACAATTGTAAAAGTTTTATCAATAAAATTATCGTTTTTTTGAGATCGAGGCATAAAAAATTATGGGAAATTTCTAATATTCCCTTTTATTTGAGAATAAATCCATTAAAAATAGTTTTTAAAATTTATTTATTTAATATAAATGTATATGTATTTAATATGTTAATAAATTTATTTTATTAATTATAAAGAACTAAAAAACTTGCTATTCTGTAAACTTATAATTTAAAATCACATAAAAACATTCTAGGAAAGATGGCCGAGTGGTCGAAGGCGTAGCATTGGAAATGCTATGTATACTTTTGTTTACCGAGGGTTCGAATCCCTCTCTTTCCTTGCAAATTTTTATTATGTATATAATTACAAATACTGTTAGTTGTTAATTAAGCTTGGCGAGAATAATATTCTACAACTAATAATTCATTTATTTTTAAACCAATGGATTCACGATCTAGTATTTGATTAACTAACCCTTTTTTTTTTAAAAAATTATAAGTTAAATGATTTGGTGTTTTATATTTTTGATACAAATTTAAATTTTTACTAATTATAGCCTGAGATTTTTGTCGATCTTTTATAGTAATAGAATCCTCAGGTTTACACCGATAACTTGGTATATTTACTATACGATCATTAACTAAAATATGTTTATGATTTACTAGTTGCCTTGCTCCAGGAATTGTAGGAGCCATACCTAATCGAAAAATAACATTATCTAAGCGCATTTCAAGTAATTGTAATAAGACTTCACCTGTTGACCCTTTCGCTTTTCTAGCAATACGTACATAATTAAGTAATTGTCGCTCTGTTATTCCATAATGAAAACGTAATTTTTGTTTTTCTTCCAAACGAATGCGATATTGAGAAATTTTTTTATTAGAGATTGATTGATTGATCGAATTAGTTTTTAACTGAGGTGTTTTATTAGTTAGTCCTGGTAAAGCTCCTAAACGGCGTATTATTCTTACACGAGGTCCTCGATAACGGGACATAAAAACTCCTTATTTTTACAAAAAATTTACAAAAGAAAAAAGAATAATGAAAAATAAAATGATAATAATAATAATATTATTACTAATAATATAATAATAAAAAATATTTAATTAATTTGTTTTTTATTTTTTTACTTTTAATTTATTTACCTTTTTTCACTAAAAAATTATATATTTTTCTTTTAGTCAAAAACATCATAACATGAGAGATACTACAAAAAAAATGCTATTTTTTATATAAATAAATTTTATATATTTAAAATTTTTTTTTATTTTAAAATTTATTTCTATTATTAAAATGAATATAAAAAAAAAGCCCGCTATCGGAGTCGAACCGATGACCATCGCATTACAAGTGCGGTGCTCTGACCTCTGAGCTAAGCAGGCTCTATCTATAGAATAAAATAGTAGTTTTATTTAATTTTTTTGTAGAATCAAATTGATTATATCAATAAAATTTTAATAATGCAATAATTACTATTACAAAAAAACTTTTGTTTTTAATAATTAAAAAAAAATTTGTATATATATAAATAGATAAACTATTGCTTTAAAACTTATAAAATACTATAATTATTTAGTATAACTAAAATTAATTAAAATGTTTTTTATAAAAATATTTTGAGTAAAAAAGGGGGTATGGCGGAATTGGTAGACGCTACGGACTTAAATAATTTGAGCTTTAGTAGAAAAACTTACTAAATGCAAGCTTTCAAATTCAGGGAAACTTAGGTTGAAAAAAATATAAGCAATCCTGAGCCAAATTTTATTATATATTAAAAATAAAATAGGTGCAGAGACTCAATGGAAGCTATCCTAACAAAAAAAATTTATATTTTATTTAATTAAATTATTTTATATTTATTAATAAAAATAAAGTAAAATTTACTTATAAATTCTTTTTAAATATTAATATTAAGCGAGGATAAAGATAGAGTCCAATTTTACATGTTATGTTAACTTTAGCAACAATTTAAATTGTAGTAAAAAGAAAATCCGTTGGCTTTATTGACCGTGAGGGTTCAAGTCCCTCTACCCCCAAAATTGTAGTTTTTTATTGACATAAGTTTCAAGTTTATGTTAAGATATGCCAATACAAAAGCCGGAATAGCTCAGTTGGTAGAGCAGAGGACTGAAAATCCTTGTGTCACCAGTTCAAATCTGGTTTCTGGCATCATAAAATTATTTTTAATTTTTTTTTTTCTTATCATAATTTTTTAAAAGGTTTTTGTTTTATTGTCTCAAAATAGACAATAAAACAAAAACCTTTTAAAAAACGTAAATTTCCCATTAGTATTATTTTTTTCTTTATTTATAAATTTTATTAAATAATAAGTAAAAAAAGATAATTTAAATATTTATTTATATAATTTAACTTTTAAAAATAAAAACTAATAAGCATCTTGTAACTCATAAAAATTTGGTACAATGTAATCTTTACGTAAAGGCCAACCAATCCAAGTATCAGGCATTAGTATACGTTTAAGACGTGGATGATTTTCATAAGAAATTCCAAACATATCGTAAGATTCTCGCTCTTGAAAATCTACACTTTTCCAAATCCAAAAAACAGAGGGTATTTTAGGTTTTTGTCTTGATACAAAAATTTTTATACATATTTCTTCAGGTTGATCTGCATTATTTTGGATTTTTGTAAAATGATATACACTCGCTAGTAAGCCGCCAGGCGCTACATCATAAGCGCATTGAGAACGAAGATAGTTAAAACCATAAACGTATAAAGCAACTGCTGTAGAAAGCCAATTTTCAGATCGAATTTGTAAAATTTCTACACCTTGATAATCAAAACCTAAAGGTCTATGAGCAATTTTATGCTTTGCTAACCAAGTAGATAATCGCCCTTGTATTTTAGTAGTAATCGAATTATTTATATAAGTATTTAACATATTTGGTTTTTTTTCAATTCTATTTATTTTGAATGTTTTTTTTTTTATTTTCATCTTTTAATAAAAAAGTTAAATTTTTTTTTTTAGATGAAGCAAAAATTTCTAAAGTTGATTTAAATTGAGACTTAGAAATTTGAGAATCTAATTGTGTATTAAATTGTGCAGTAGTAATAGTCGATATAAAATTAAATTTATGATTTAATGTTAAATATCTTTCTCCTTGATTAAATTTAGATTTATCTTGATATGTTTCTTGAGCTACCTTTTTACGAAGTTTTATTATAGCATCTATAATAGCTTCTGGTTTTGGTGGACAACCAGGTAGATAAATATCTACAGGAATTAATTTATCTACTCCACGTACAGTGCTATAAGAATCTGTACTAAACATACCTCCAGTAATAGTACATGCTCCCATAGCAATTACATACTTAGGTTCGGGCATTTGCTCATACAATCTTACCAAAGATGGTGCCATTTTCATTGTTACAGTACCAGCTGTTATTATAAGATCTGCTTGTCTTGGACTAGACCTTGGAACTAAACCATAACGATCAAAATCAAAGCGTGAACCAATTAATGAAGCAAACTCGATGAAACAACAACTAGTACCATAAAGAAGTGGCCATAAACTAGAAAGTCTAGCCCAATTTGAAAAATCATTAAAAGTGGTTAAAATAATTGAATTTGAGTTTCTTTTATTAGAAAGTGAATTTATAAGTGGCTTCATAAAATTATTAATTTGATTTTTAGAATTATATATAGTTAAAATTTAAGACCATTCTAGTGCTCCTTTTCGCCATGCATAAACTAAACCGATAACTAAAATAAATAGAAAAACTAAAGCTTCAATGAAAGCGGATAAGCCTAATTCTGTAAAACTCATAGCCCAAGGATAAAGAAAAACTGTTTCTATATCAAAAATAACAAAAACTAGAGCAAACATATAATAGCGAATTTGAAATTGGATCCAAGCATCACCCATTGGCTCTATACCAGATTCATAACTAGTAAATTTTTCTGGTCTTTTATTATTATTGCTAATTGGTGCTAAGATGTTAGAAATGAAAAAAGTTAATATAGGAATAAAACTTGCTATTAACAAAAAAAGAAAAAAAGAATTATATTTAGGTAATAAAAACATTAGTATACTCCTGAAAAATAAACTTATACAAGGACAAAAAGAATAACTTTTTTATTTTTATATAAAAAGAATACTTGAATCTTAGAATTACATAGAGACAAATTCTAAATAATTTATACGAAATTAAAAAAAAAAATACTAATTGATTAAAATATTTTACATATTAAAGATTTAATAATTTAGGGCTATACGGATTCGAACCGTAGACAATCTCGGTAAAATAGTTAAACATATTTTTTTAAAATAAACTTTTAACTACTTTAGGAACCCAACATGCATTTTTTTTTGCATTGGGCTCTTTCATTAACTAAAACTAAAAGTTTAGTTGTTTTGCTATCCTTTTTTTATTGAAATAGTAAAATAGCTCCGTGTGCTTAAAAAGTTTTTTGAAGCAATCCCAAAGTTTAAAAAAAATTTAATATTGACATAGGTTTGCTTAACTTAGCATGGATTTACTCAAAAAAAATGTCTATTACTTGCATAATTTTAAGCTTTATACACCATAAAGCTTATAAAGTAAAAAAATAGAATATCTCGAGGTCCTCGTATTTTCCTCATCATGCTTAACATTAAATAATTTTTCATTTTACCATATCAACTAAATGATAAATTTCAATTTTTTATCAAAATTGGAATTTAATTTTTTGTCATGCTATTGTCCTGTTATATAACTATGAAAAGTAAGACAAAATATTTCACAAAATGAAACTTTTTGTGAATCGTAAAATTCGATAAGTTTTTTAAAAGCATTGGCGCACGTGTAAACGAGGTGCTCTACCGCTGAGCTATAGCCCTTATTATTATTATTAATCAAAAAAATATTAACATAATTTTTTTTTTTTGTCAATATAATTATTTAAACAGAATAAAATAATTTTTTTATTTTATATATTTTTTTTTAGTTTATTAATAAAAATGTTGCTTATATGTTAATTAATAGACTAAAATAAAACTAGCCTACTTAACTCAGTGGTTTAGAGTGTCGCTTTCATACGGCGAGAGTCATTGGTTCAAATCCAATAGTAGGTAAATGCTGAATAAAAAACTTAATGACATAAAATTTTATGCCATTAAGTTTTTTAAATTAAATTAACTAAGTTTAAAAATTTTAAGAAATAGCTTCAATAGCTTCTAAACGTGCTTTTGCTCGTTTCAAAGTTAAATTGGCCTCGATAGCTTGTTTTCGGCCTTCAGCTTGCGATAGTTTAGTTTGAGCAAGCTGAAAAGCTTCTTGGGCTTCTTGCAAATTTATTTCATTAGCTTTTTCTGCTTCATTTACTAAAATTGTCGTTTGATTATTATCGATCATAGCAAACCCACCCATTAATGCCATAGTAGACCATTTTTCATTAAGTCGTATTTTTATAATACCTATATCTAAGGCTGTTAAAAGTGGCGCATGGTTAGGTAATATACCAATTCGACCACTATTTGTTGATAAAACAATTTCTTGCACTTCAGAATTCCAAACAATTCGATTTGGAGCCATCACACGAAGATTTAAAGTCATTTTAATTAATTCTCCACTTGTAAGGTTGCAGCTTTTGCAGTAGCTTCATCAATATTACCTACTAAATAAAAAGCTTGCTCAGGAAAACTATCTAATTCTCCAGAAAGAATCATTTGAAAACCTTTGATAGTTTCAATAAGACTAACATATTTACCTGGAGACCCTGTAAATACTTCTGCTACAAAAAAAGGTTGAGATAAAAAACGTTCAATTTTTCGAGCTCTCGCAACAGTCAATCTATCTTCTTCTGATAATTCATCAAGTCCAAGAATAGCTATAATATCTTGTAATTCTTTATAGCGTTGCAATGTTTGTTTAACTCCTTGAGCTGTTTCATAGTGTTCTTCGCCTACAATCCAAGGTTGAAGCATAGTTGAAGTTGAATCTAAAGGATCTACTGCTGGATAAATACCTTTGGCTGCTAGTCCTCTTGATAATACAGTAGTTGCATCTAGGTGGGCAAAAGTTGTAGCAGGAGCTGGATCAGTTAAGTCATCCGCAGGCACGTAAACGGCTTGAATTGAAGTAATAGATCCTTCTTTTGTTGAAGTTATTCTTTCTTGTAAAGTACCCATTTCTGTACTTAAAGTTGGCTGATAACCTACAGCCGATGGCATTCTACCTAGTAAAGCAGAAACTTCTGAGCCTGCTTGAACAAAACGAAAAATATTATCAATAAATAAAAGTACATCTTGTTTATTGACATCTCTAAAATATTCGGCCATTGTTAAAGCAGTTAATCCTACTCTCATACGAGCTCCAGGGGGCTCGTTCATTTGCCCATAAACCAAGGCTACTTTTGATTCTGAAATGTTTTCTTCATTAATAACTTTTGATTCTTTCATTTCCATGTAAAGATCATTTCCTTCACGAGTACGTTCTCCTACTCCACCAAATACAGATACACCACCATGTGCTTTAGCAATGTTATTAATTAATTCCATAATAAGTACGGTTTTTCCTACACCAGCTCCTCCAAATAATCCAATTTTTCCACCACGCCGATAAGGAGCTAAAAGATCTACTACTTTAATTCCTGTTTCGAAAATAGATAATTTAGTATCTAATTGTGTAAAAGCTGGAGCAGATCTATGAATAGGAAAAGTCGTACTTGCATCTACAGGACCAAGATTATCAACAGGTTCTCCTAAAACATTAAAAATACGTCCAAGAGTAGCTTCTCCAACCGGAACACTCAAAGGAGCTCCTGTATCAACAACTTGCATTCCTCTCATCAAACCATCTGTCGCACTCATAGCAACAGCTCGAACCTTATTATTTCCTAATAATTGCTGTACTTCACAAGTAACATTAATTTCTTGACCTGCTGTATTTTGCCCTTTAACTATCAAAGAATTATAAATATTAGGCATTTTACCCGGGGAAAAAGTAACATCTAATACAGGACCAATAATTTGAGTAATACGTCCTATATTTTTAGCAATAAGTGTTGAAGTTCCAAAAGTACGAGAATCTGTTTTCATAAAATTTAAAAGTAATAAAATTAGTTGCTGATTATATTAAAAAATATTTAGTATCAACTCGATCATTTGATTATTGAAGAAAAAAATTTATCTTGAATTAATTATTTATATATAGATATAAAAATACATATAAGCCTGAAAAATGAAAAAAAATTAAAAAGTTTAAAAAATGTATAATTTTTTTAATTTTAAATATTAATAAATAATAAACACATTTAAATAAACTACTATTTAATTTATTTTTTGTTATTTTTTAATATCTTTTTAATAAAAATTTATTCTCATTAATTAGTTTAACATTCAAAAGATTATTAGGTCAATGCTTAGAAAAATAAAAATTATTTATTAAAAAATAATCTGAGTTGCATCAAATGTCAAAAATAATATACAATGATACTGTTTTGTTATAGTAAAATAATTTTGTCTAAAAACAGACAAAATTAAATACTAAATAAAATTTTTTTATAAAACTAAAAAAATTTATTTTTCGAGTAGACCTCATCTTTGCAAAAATTATCAATTGAGTTGTAGGGAGGGACCTATGTCACCACAAACGGAGACTAAAGCAAGTGTTGGATTTAAAGCTGGTGTTAAAGATTACAGATTAAATTATTACACTCCAGATTATCAGACTAAAGACACTGATATTTTAGCAGCATTTCGAATGACTCCTCAACCAGGAGTACCAGCTGAAGAGGCAGGAGCTGCAGTAGCTGCGGAATCTTCCACTGGTACATGGACCACTGTTTGGACTGATGGACTTACTAGTCTTGATCGTTATAAAGGACGATGCTATGATATTGAAGCAGTTGCTGGAGAAGATAATCAATATATTGCTTATGTTGCTTACCCATTAGACTTATTTGAAGAAGGTTCTGTTACCAATTTATTTACTTCTATTGTTGGTAATGTTTTTGGATTTAAAGCTTTACGAGCTTTACGTCTAGAAGATTTACGTATTCCTCCAGCTTATTCCAAAACTTTTCAAGGCCCACCTCATGGTATTCAAGTTGAACGAGATAAATTAAACAAATATGGTCGTCCATTATTAGGATGTACTATTAAACCAAAATTAGGTTTATCTGCTAAAAACTATGGTCGAGCTGTATATGAATGTCTTCGTGGTGGACTTGATTTCACAAAAGATGATGAAAATGTAAATTCTCAACCTTTTATGCGTTGGAGAGATCGTTTCTTATTTTGTGCGGAAGCTATTTATAAATCTCAAGCTGAAACAGGTGAAATTAAAGGACATTATTTAAATGCTACCGCAGGTACGTGTGAAGAAATGATGAAAAGAGCTCAATTTGCTAGAGAACTAGGTATGCCTATTGTTATGCATGATTATCTAACCGGTGGTTTTACTGCAAATACTAGTTTGGCTCATTATTGCCGTGATAATGGCTTACTTCTTCATATTCACCGTGCAATGCATGCAGTTCTTGACCGTCAAAAAAATCATGGTATGCATTTCCGTGTATTAGCTAAAGCATTACGTTTATCCGGGGGAGATCATATTCACTCTGGTACTGTAGTAGGTAAACTTGAAGGAGAACGTCAAGTAACTTTAGGGTTTGTTGATCTACTTCGTGATGATTATATTGAAAAAGATAGAAGCCGCGGTATTTACTTCACTCAAGATTGGGTTTCTTTACCGGGTGTTTTACCTGTAGCTTCTGGCGGTATTCACGTTTGGCATATGCCAGCATTAACTGAAATTTTTGGGGATGACTCTGTATTACAGTTTGGTGGCGGAACTTTAGGTCATCCTTGGGGTAATGCGCCTGGTGCAGTTGCTAATAGAGTTGCTTTAGAAGCTTGTGTACAAGCTCGTAATGAAGGACGTGATCTTGCTCGCGAAGGTAATGAAATTATTCGTGAAGCTACTAAATGGAGTCCTGAATTAGCTGCGGCTTGTGAAGTTTGGAAAGAAATCAAATTTGAATTTGATACAATTGATACTATATAATAATTAGATAGTTTAACTTTTTTTTTAACTTTTATTTTATTTCGGTAAAGATAAAATTTTAAATTTAGGAAACTAAAAAAATATTTCATTACTATTAAGTAGAAAAAAAATTATAAATTTTTTTCTACTTAATAGTAATAAAATTGAAATATTTTAAAATTTGTCATTAGTTTTTTTGTTAATAAAAAAAATATATAAATATATATTATTATTACCTTTTCAAGGTTTTGTAGCTCAGTGGATTAGAGCGTATGGTTCCGAACCATGAAGTCAAGGGTTCAAATCCCTTCTAAACCATTAAATTTTTTTTTTAAACAGTTCTTATTTTTATTAAAATTTACTTTTACATTTATATTACGTAAAAAATTTTAATATTATAGATTATTAAAAAATATTAATTATATAAAATACATATTTATTATTAATATGTAAAAAATATCTAAAAATAAAAAAAATAAAAAAAATACTAATATGTCTTTAATGAATTGGTTTGAAGATAAACGCCGATTTGGTGGATTAATTGGAGCTTCTATTGAAAAAGCAACAAAAGGATATATTCTTAATGAAAGAAAAAAACTTAAAGTTAATACTACTAACGGATTATGGACTCGATGTGATAATTGTGAAAACATTCTTTATGTAAGATTTTTAAAACAAAACAAATCGATTTGTGAAGAGTGTGGATATCATTTACAAATTAACAGTACAGAAAGAATTGAACTTTTAATTGATCGCGGAACCTGGCAACCTATGGATGAAGATATGGTTGCTCGAGATGTCCTAAAATTTTCTGATGAAGATTCTTATAAAACTCGTGTTATTTTTTATCAAAAAAGAACTGGCTTAACTGATGCTATTCAAACAGGTTTAGGCAAATTAAATAAAAACTTAATTGCTCTTGGAGTAATGGAATTTCAATTTATGGGAGGAAGTATGGGCTCGGTAGTAGGCGAAAAAATAACTCGTCTTATTGAATATGCTACTGAAAAATCTATTCCATTAATTATTGTTTGCTCTTCTGGAGGAGCACGTATGCAAGAAGGAACATTAAGCTTAATGCAAATGGCTAAAATTTCATCTGTTTTGCAAATTCATCAATCTAAAAAAAAATTACTTTATATAGCTGTTCTTACATATCCTACAACAGGTGGCGTTACTGCTAGTTTTGGTATGCTAGGAGATATAATTATTGCTGAACCTAAAGCATATATTGCATTTGCTGGTAAAAGAGTAATTGAACAAACATTACGTCAAAAAATACCATATGGTTTTCAAGTTGCTGAATCTTTATTCGATCATGGTTTACTTGATTTAATTGTTCCACGTAATCTTTTAAAAGGAGTTTTAGGTAAAATATTTGAACTTTATGGTTTAGCTGCTTACAAAGAATCTAATAATTATTTTTTTTCAATTTCATAAAAAAATTTAATTAAATTTTTTTTAGTCTTTTTAAATGTTATAATTTTTGTATAGATGTTAAAATTTTATATTTCAATAAAATTGCTTTATTTAAATTTTAATTAAATTTTTAATTTTTAGGTTAAATAATTTATATTGAAAAACTATTAAGTAATAATAAAAAAATATATTAACATCTTTTTTAGAAAAAGAGTAAAATTAACTTTCTTATTTTTTTATAACTATTTTTCTCGAAATAATATTATTAAAGGTAATTTTTTTATGACAGCTTCTTATTTACCTTCGATTTTTGTACCTTTAATAGGTCTAGTTTTTCCTGCAATTACAATGGCTTCTTTGTTTATATATATTGAACAAGATGAAATAATATAAAATTTTTAGTTATTTTTTAATAAAAATTTTTTATTTATATTTTTATATTTCGTTTTTTTATTAACTTCAAAATTCAAACATTTTAAAGTAAGAAGTATATATCTATATATATTTTTATATATATAGATATATATATAAGCAAAAATGATAAATTAAATTTTTATTTAATTTGTAAAAAATTTTAGTTTGGCTTTTTTACTTTTTTTATTATAGTATATATGTTTAATAAGTTTTAGGAGACGTCACTATGAATTGTGAATCTGAATGGCTTTGGGTAGAACCTATACTAGGATCTCGAAGAATCAGTAATTTTTATTGGGCATCGATTCTTTTATTTGGTGCACTTGGGTTTTTTTTTGTAGGACTTTCTAGTTATTTTGGCAAAGATCTAATACCTTTTTTATCGTCGCAGCAAATTTTTTTTGTCCCTCAAGGAGTTGTTATGTGTTTTTACGGTATTGCCGGTTTATTTCTTAGCTTTTATTTATGGTGTACCATTTTATGGAATGTAGGGAGTGGTTATAATAAATTTGATAAAAAAGAAAAAGTGGTTTCTTTATTTCGTTGGGGATTTCCTGGAACAAATCGGCGTATTTATATCAATTTTTTAATGAAAGATATACAAGGAATACGTATGGAAATTCAAGAAGGTATTTATCCTCGGCGTAGTCTTTACATGAAAATAAAAGGTCAACAAGATATTCCTTTAACACGTTTTGGAGAAAAATTAACTTTAAGAGAAATAGAAGAAAAAGCGGCTCAATTAGCTCGATTTTTACGTGTATCTATAGAAGGACTTTAAATAAAAAAAAGGTTTAAAATAATTTTTACTTTCTTTAATTAATATAATAAAAAACCTTAATATTGTTTTTTCTCGTTTTAACGAATTTTAAATAATATTTATGAAATCTTATTTCGCGCAATTTTCTTTTTGGTTAGCAAAAACTCCGTACCGTTCTTTAGAAAGAGCTTATAAAACAAGCAAAAAAATACAAAATATAAAACAAAATTATTTTTCTTATAAAAATAAAACTTTATCTTCAAGACGGTCTTGGCAAGCCATAATGCTATATATAAATACAAATTTAAATAACTGTGTATTTGTAATATACTGTAGTTTGTTAGAATATAAAATTAGTTTATTTTTTTTAAGCGTTATACATAATTTGTTCTTGATTATATTCAATTTTTTTAATTCTTTTTTTTCTAAAGTTAGTTATTATTTTTTATTTTTTATTAATTTTACTCAACAATTTTTAATATTTCCACAGTTTTATTTTCTTTCTTTTTGGAAAAATATATATATTTTTTTTTTACCTAAAAATTTTATAAAAAAAATTGAAAATAAATTAAATAAAATTAAAATTAGCTGTAAAAAAAAAATTATTAAAATTAAAACTTATTTTATTTCAACTAATTTACTAATAAAAAGTTCAAAAAAAATTAAACAAATGAATAAAAAATTAGCTTGGATTGAAGCTAGTTTAAATGACTTAGATACATGGAAATATCATTATTCTTTTTATTTTTTTTCGTCTGAAAAAAAAAAATTAAAAAATTCTTTTTATTTCAAAAATTTAAAAAAATTAAATTTTACTATATCAGCTTACGAATCTATTGGTCTTGTCCCGCGTTCAATAACGCGTACTTTATCTGGATTTCAAGCAGAATTAACAGAACAATCAACTTCATTAGTTCTCCAAGATTTTCAAATAGCTCGTTATCAGGCATTGGCTTCTTTACAATATATGTTATTTTTATTTTTTATTCCCTGGGGATTTTCTATTTTTTTTAAATTTTGTTTTTTAGAGCCTTGGCTCAAAAATTGGTGGAATACTTATCAATTTCAAATTTTTATTAATTCTTTTCAACAAGAAATAGCTTTAAAACGACTTCAAGAAATAGAAGAACTTATTTGGTTAGATAAAATAATGATAAATTCTTTGAAAGAAATACAATCACATGATCTTAATATAGAAATTCATAAAAAAACAATTCAGTTAATTAAAACATATAATGAAAATAGTTTAAATACTATTTTACAGTTATTAACAGATATTATTTATTTCATTACTTTAAGCGGTGTTTTTATTTTAGGTAAACAAAGACTAACAATTTTAAATTCTTGGATTCAAGAATTATTTTATAGTTTAAGTGACACAATGAAAGCTTTTTTTATTCTTTTATTAACCGATTTATGTATTGGATTTCATTCACCCCATGGTTGGGAAATAGTTATCGGTTCTTTTTTAGAACATTTAGGATTTGCGCATAATAAGCATATAATCTCTTGTTTTGTTTCGACTTTTCCAGTTATTTTAGATACTTTTTTTAAATATTGGATTTTTCGTCATTTAAATCGTATATCTCCTTCTATCGTTGCGACTTATCATACAATGAATGAATAAAAATGAAATTTTTAATTTATAAATTAATTTATAAATTAATTTGTTAATTATTAGTTAGTCTTTTTAGTTAATAATGTAGAGTAGAATATTTTTGATTTATGATCGTCATTATTATTATTATTATAATGGGCAGAATTATAAATAAGGATCATTAGTTTAGCTAAATATCCTTTTTACTAATGAATTTTTTGAAAAAGAGTAATTAAACAATGCAAAAAAAAAATATTAGTCATTGGATAAAAAAATGTGTGATTCAATCAATTTCGATTATAATTTTAATGAAATTAATAGGTTGGCCATCTATTTCGGAAGCATATCCAATTTTTGCACAACAAGCCTATGAAGAACCTCGAGAAGCAACCGGTCGTATTGTATGTGCTAATTGCCATTTGGCTAAAAAACCTGTAGATATTGAAGTTCCTCAATCTATATTACCAGATACTGTATTTGAAGCTGTTGTTAAAATTCCTTACGATACACAAATTAAACAAGTTCTTGCTAATGGTAAAAAAGGAGCATTAAATGTGGGTGCTGTTCTTATTTTACCTAAAGGATTCGAATTAGCACCTTCGGATCGTATTCCTCCAGAAATGAAAGAGAAAATAGGCAATCTTTATTTTCAACCTTATAGTTCAGATAAAAAAAATATTATTGTAATAGGTCCTGTTCCAGGTAAAAAATATAGTGAAATTGTATTTCCTATTCTTTCACCAGATCCTGCTGTTAATAAAGAAGCAAATTTTTTAAAATATCCTATATATTTAGGTGCTAATAGAGGGCGAGGACAAATTTATCCGGATGGAAGTAAGAGTAATAATACTGTTTATAATGCATCAGTTACAGGTAAAGTAACTGCAATTTTACGTAAAGAAAAAGGTGGCTATGAAATAACTATTGATAGTCTAGATGGTCGTCAAATTGTGGATATTATACCTTCGGGACCAGAACTTATTATTTCAGAAGGTGAATTAATTAAAGCAGATCAACCGTTAACAAATAATCCTAATGTAGGTGGTTTTGGTCAGGGAGATGCAGAAATAGTACTTCAAGATCAATTACGTGTTCAAGGGCTTTTAGTATTTTTCGCATCTGTTATATTAGCACAAATTTTTTTAGTCCTTAAAAAGAAACAATTTGAAAAAGTTCAATTAGCAGAAATGAATTTTTAATTTCAAAATAAAAAACTAAAATAAAATTAAAGCACTTGATTAGTAGAATTCTTTTTTTAGTATGGATACTCATTATAATGAAATTCAATTTAGGGTTTTTTTATTTATATAATATGATAATAATTTCTTTAGAAATTGAATATTTTGAATATTATTATATTTTTCCTTTATTAAAAGAAATTTTAAATTATTATGGATATACATTAAATTTTAATTACTTAAAAAAATTAACTCAACAAGTATTAATAAATACATCTCAATTAACTAAATGGGGTAGAGGAGTTTATAAATATTTTAATAAAATTTATTATAACAAAAAATTTTTAATGATTGTAAAAAAAAAAAATTTAAAAATTTATTCTCGATTAGAAACAAAAATTTATATTGAAAAATTTATTACTAATCAAGCTTATTTATTAATAAAAAACAATTATTATTTATATAATAAAAAAAAAAGAATAAAAAAAAATATATATAAAAATAAAGAATTACAAAAAAAAAAAAATTTGTATTTTGTTTTTAAATTAATTGTATCTTATAAAAAATGGAAAGCTGACAAATTATATATAAAAATGGCTCATGTTGCTTATTGTGAAAATTTAATAAGTCTTTCGATTAAACTTTTGAAAATGGCTCGTTTTGAAAAACAAACTTCTTTTTTTTTTATTTACATTTCTAAAATATAAATTAAAAAATATAGTTATATTTTTTATTTAATAAATTTTTTATGTTATTATTCTACATTTTTTTATAAAAAATGTAGAATAATAACATAAAAAAATGAGTTATTCCTTTCTTGAATTGAAAAACCATTATAAAACTTTATAATATTTTTTCAAATTTGATTATGATTAGTTAAAGTACTATTAATTTAATAACAAAAAAATTTTATAAAGATGAACCTAATCCAGAGTATGAGCCATAAAAAAAGATACCTACTAAACCAATTACAAGAGTACCAGCTACAGTACCTATTAACCATAAAGGAATTCTTCCAGTGGTATTTGCCATATATTTTATACTCCTTTTTTAATTGCATTTTTAGTTTAAACTTAAACAAAAAAATAACAGTTATAAATATGAAAATTTTAAATTTATTCCAAATAAGGCAACGAAATTTCTGTTTTAATTAATTAAAAAAATAATTAGAAAATAAAACAGCTAATACAAAAATTAATAATAAACCCCAATAGAGGCTAGTACGATTTAATTCTACACTTTGTTTGTTTGGGTTTGGTTGTGTCATATCTTTACATTTTAAATAAAGTTTATTATTCAACTTTATCGTTGAATAAATTGCATTGCTGATATTGATCCTAAAAAAAAAACTGTAGGTACAGCTAGTCCGTGAACGGCCAGCCATCTAACTGTAAAAATTGGATAAGTTCTATCGATAGTCATTAATACCTCCTAAAAAGATCTAGTAAATTCATCAACTTGTTCTAGTGAATTAAAACGACCAGTAATTAACGGAACTTCTTGCCGGTTTTCTGTAAAATATTCATTTGGCCTAGGACTTCCAAAAACGTCATAAGCCAAACCTGTACTAACAAATAGCCAACCTGCAATAAACAAAGATGGTATAGTTATGCTGTGAATTACCCAATATCGAATACTGGTAATGATATCAGCAAAAGGGCGTTCTCCTGTATTTCCAGACATGCTTAGCTCCATATATATTTGTAAAGGCTAGGAAAAAAATTCCTAAAAATTAAATCAAGAAAATTTTAAAAAATTAAACTATAGTAAATTTAGTGAATTTTTTAGCCTAGTTAGATTATCTTTGTTATACCGAGGGTATTTTTGAAGCATACTAAATCAGTATATCTAGGGTTGTTTTGACAGAGCAAGACAAATAAAATAAAAAAATTTAAAAAAACTTGAAGTTTTTTTTTAATTTTTAATCAATTTAATAAATTTGTCATAAATTGTTTAATTTATTATGTAAAATATAACATTTTTTTACAACATTATATTAATTTAAATTAACAAATTTTTACAAATTAAATAAAAAAATAAAATTAATTATAATAAATATAAAAATACTTTTAGTAAAAATTAATATATTTATATAATAATATACTTATAGAATAAATAAAAAATATAATAAATAAAAAACGAATTTTTTTATTAAATCAAGTTTGTATTTAATATATTTTTTTTTTATCAAATAATTACTTTGTAATTAATAAAAATATTTAATTATTAAAAACTATTTATATAATAAAAAAAAAGGTTATAAATAATTTAATTTTCGTATTATTAATATAATTAGTTAAATTTTAATTGAAATTTTTATAAAAAAAAAAAGAAGTAAAATTGTGGTAAAATTAGTGAAATCTGCTACTATAAAAAAAGCATTGAATAAAATAAATTCAATGTTACATCTAAAATTATTAAAAATATTTTTTATTAATAAATTTTTAAGTAATAAAAATTTTAGGTAATTTTTTTATAAAAGATGTATACTAAATTTATTATATTATCATTAGGATTTTTCTCATGCTTACTATAATTAGTTATTTTCTATTTCTGTTTGCCGCTTTATGTCTGGCTCTAATTTTGTTTATTGGTTTAAATAAAATACAACTAATTTAAAAAAATATAAACTTAAGGTTTAATCAATTTCATTGTATTTCTCGAAATAAATTTGAGATTAATAATAAATTTAGTTAGTTTCTAACTTAAATATTATTTTAGTTAAATAAAAAAAAAATGGTTGAAGCATTGCTATCTGGAATTGTACTAGGGTTAATTCCAATAACTTTAGCTGGATTATTTGTAACCGCTTACTTACAATATCGACGTGGTGATCAATTAGATCTTTAATTAAATATATATAAAATTTATTTATAAAAATTTACTTTTTTTGTATTAAAAAATGAGTATAAATAAAGTTAAATTTAATTAAAGTTTTTTTAATTTAAAATATTTTCATAATCACGCTCTGTAGGATTTGAACCTACGACATCAGGTTTTGGAGACCTGCGTTCTACCAGGCTGAACTAAAAGCGCTTATTTCAAATAAAGTTATTAATATTAATAAAAATTAATATTAAATTTTTTTTTTTTTTTTTACAAAATAGAATATTTGAAAACTACTAATTTAGTTTAAAGTAAAACTTTATTATATGAATTTTCGGGTAGGGATGACAGGATTCGAACCTGCGACATTTTGTACCCAAAACAAACGCGCTACCAAGCTGCGCTACATCCCTCCCATTATTAATAACTATTTTATATTTGTTTTAATTGTATCTTATTTATTGCATTTTGCCTACACATTTTATTTCTTTATTATTTTATAATAAAATTTAAATACAATTATTAAAATTAATTTATTTGAAAAATAAATATAAAATAAAAATAAAAATTTTATATGATATATGTATATGTAAATAAAAAAGTATATGTAAATATTATTATTTTTTTAATAAAAAAATATTAATAAATTTACTAAACTAAAAAAAATATAAAATAAATTTTAATTTTTTGTTTTTTCTTAAAAATTTAATTTAGTATTTTATTATATAAATATATAAAAAATTTACAAGAAATACAACAAATTTTACTAGTTTATTTAAAATTTTCTAAATATTTATTATAAGGAGACTTACAATGCAAGATGTAAAAACGTATCTTTCTACAGCACCGGTATTAGCTACTTTATGGTTTGGATTTTTAGCTGGTTTATTAATAGAAATTAATCGTTTTTTTCCAGATGCTTTAATTCTTCCTTTTTTTTAAATAAAATAAAATTTATTTAGAAAAAATAAAATTTATATTATATTATAAATAATAATAATTTTTTTAGTTTTTTATTATTATTATAGTTCACTAAAAAATTTAAATTTAATTGCTAATTTATTTAAAAACATTTTATAAATTTTAGAAATTCAATATTCAATATAAATAGTATTATGGCTAAAAATAAAGATGTAAGAGTAACAATTACTTTAGAATGTACTAATTGTGCTCAAAATAATGAAAAAAAAAAATTAGGTGTTTCTAGATATACTACTCAAAAAAATCGTCGTAATACGCCTGTTCGATTAGAATTAAACAAATTTTGTTCTTATTGCAATAAGCATACTATTCACAAAGAAATAAAAAAATAAATAGTTTTTATGAAACAAGCTATAAATAAATCTAAGCGATCTTCTCGTAGGCGCTTACCACCAATTAGATCTGGTGAAATTGTTGATTATAAAAATATAAATTTACTTCGTAGATTCATCAGCGAACAAGGAAAAATTTTATCTAGGCGAATGAATAGATTAACCTCAAAACAACAACGTTTAATGACTATTGCAATTAAAAGAGCGCGGGTTTTAGCTTTATTACCTTTTTTAAACAATGAAAATTAAACTTTTTTGATTTATTATTGCTAAATTTTTTTTTTAATAATTTATTAACTTCCCTGGAATCTAATTACTCCAGGGAAGCTTTTTTATTTAATATTTTTTTTTTTTATTTTCTTATTATCCACTGACTTTTTTCAATATTATAGAAAAAGTATTAGAATCTAGTAAAGCTATTTGCGCGAGCACTTTTCGGTTTAAAAGCACTTGATTTTGATATAAATTTTGAATTAATTTGTTATAAGAAATTCCATTATTTCTGGATGCTGCATTAATACGAGTAATCCATAAGCGACGAAGATCTCTTTTTCGTTTATTTCTATCCCGATAAGATGAAGCTAAAGCTCGTAGTCCTTGTTGATTAGCTGTTCGAAATAATTTTGAATGAGCTCCCTGAAATCCAGATGTAAGTGTAAAAATATTTTTTCGTCGTTTTCGAGCTACATATCCACGTTTAACTCTAGTCATTGATGTCTACTCTCATAAATTATTAATTGATTTTAATTGAGAAATAAAAAAATAATTTTTTATTAAAAATAAAAATTTATTTAAAATACAATCTTTTTTTATTTATTATAATTATTTTTTTTTATTAATATTACGAATAAAAAACTTAAATAAATAATAAAAAGTAATAAAATTAATTTTGTTGATTATATTTTTTGAAAATTTATTTATTAAATAATAAAGTAAAAATAAAACAAATTTATATATATATATAATTATATATATATTTCGGATTTGATTCTAATTATTTTTTTAATCATAAAATAAGTATATATATAAATATTTATATACATAAATTTTTTTAATTATTGATAAAAAAACTGATTTCTCTAGTGTAGAAAATCAAAATTCTAATGGCTTTTGCTACTTTAACCTTCCTACACATAATTTTTTTAAGCTAAAAATTTTCTTATTAATAAAAAAATAATGGATTCCATTGTTTCTATAACTATTTTTTCAACGGTGAGGTCCTTTCTATATACCGGAGCTTTTTAAATTCAAAAAATGTGATTTGTAATTTATATAATTTTCAAATTTTAGCTTTCTTTAATTGACTAAATAGAAAAAGTATTAAAATAAAAAACTTTTTTTTCTAGTAACGATATGTTATTTTGATAGTTTGCTGGGCAGCTGACCTTATTAATCCGTTTTTGCAGTCATACAATAAACTAATATTTTTTTTATTGTATTTTTTTTCGCTTAATACATTTGTAATAGTATTGAAAATTTGCTTTTTTATCTTACATTAAAATAATTGGATTTACACCAATAAAAGTCATAAATTTCATTTATTTATTAAATAGATGATAGATTAATAATTTAGAAAAATAAAAAAGAAGTTCTTCTGCTATACTGAACTTTTTTATTAGTTATAATTTTTAATCAAAACAAGTCGCACATACACTCTAGTACAAACCCCTCTTCGTTGAGGACATCCGCGAAGGGCTGGAGATTTTGTTCTATTTTCTATTGGTTGTCTTCGATTTCTAATTAATTGTTGAATAGTAGGCATTTTTAAATTATATGCAGAATTTATTGGTTTAAATTAGTTTTAACCATAAAAATATAATGTAAAATTTTTAATTTATTGAAATTTTATAGTGTAAATTTAATTGTAAATTAAAAAAAAAATTATTTAAAATTTTAAGTATTTTCTATAGCTACAAGATCTACAATACCATAAATTTTTGCTTCTTTCGCTGACATAAAAACATCTCTTTCCATATCTTCAGAAATAATCGATAAAGGTTTGCCTATTCTTTGTACATAAACTCTAGTAATGTAATCACGAAGTTTTAATACTTCTTCTGCTTCCATCATGCATTCACCTGCTTGTCCATCATAATAAGAACTAGCAGGCTGGTGAATCATTACCCTAATGATAAAATTTGATATCAAAAAATGTATGAACTGTACAAGCATTTTTTTATTATATACAGCTCTAAAAATAAATTAAGAAAATATAATTTGAAAAAAAAAGTTTATTTTAATAGATTTTTTTTTAATTAATTATTTTAAAATTTATATACCATTTTTTTTTTTTAAATACTATTATGGTTCTTTTGTTTTATAAAAAAAGTATAAAACAATGCCAAAGTTTTTTTTTAATATAGCTAAATTAAATTTTAACTAAAATTTAAAATTTTTATTTTTCAATTTTATAGTTACTAAAAAAAGTAAAAAAAAATAATATTTATAACACTGAAATAAATAAAAAATTTTATTAATTATCTTGATATTAAATGTTTTTTTAAAATAGCTTTATCAAGCTTTTATGTCATGCTATTATTCTTTTTTATAAGGTGTAGACATTTTTTATTAATTAAAAAAAAGCAAATATTGGCGCAAAGCGTGAGGTAACGCTATACGTTTAGTAATTTCGCCCCCAGTCAAAATAAATGATCCCATTGAAGCAGCTAAGCCCATACAAATTGTATGGACATCTGGAACTACAAATTGCATAGCATCATAAACAGATATTCCAGCTAAAACAGCTCCCCCAGGAGAGTTAATATATAAATACATATCTTTATTTTCATCTTCTCCATTTAAATACATCATAATTCCAATAAGTTGATTCGCAATTTCATCATCAACATGTTGACCTAAAAAAAGTAATCTTTCTCGATAAAGTCGATTGTTCTAATAAAATTTAATAATTTTTTTGACATAACTGTACTTGTTTTTTTATTTACTCAATACAGCTTAAACAGTTGAAAAAATATTTTTAGTTTTTTTTTATTTTGTATAAAAATTTTAGTATTTCTATTTTTTTCTCATTAATATTTTTTGATTCTTATCATAATTTTGTTTAATAGTTTAAGTTCATTTTTTATATAGTTATTGAATAGTTTATTAAACAATTTATTTTTTAATATATTAACTAAATAATCTATTTTTTTATTTAAAATAAATTTTTATTTTATCTCTTTTTTTTTACAAACGGTTTTTAGTAATATCTTTAGGTTTATAATCTATTTCGATAAAAATTAGTTAAGTTTTACTTATATATAAAAACAAACTTTTTTTATTAATTTTCAAAATTAAATTTAACTAAATTTTAATTTTTATTTAAATCTTTAACGAAATTTAAGCTTTATTTTTTGATTGACTAACCATAGAAAAAATGACTAAGCTTTTCTACTGAATAATTTTTATTAATTATTATGTCATGCTATTAAATTTTTAATAATTTATTAAGTTTAAAATGAAATAAAAACATCTAAATGAAATAAATAAAAGATGATGGATAATTTCCATATAACCAAATCTGTTTAATAAACGCACTATACATCGATCCAAACGGCATCTTCTTCTCCTGGAAGCCTAAAAGGCACTTTTGGAACACCAATGGGCATTTTTTTTATTTAAAATAAATATATAAAGCACTTGAAATGAAAATGAAAAAAAAAGAAGTAGCTAATAAAGAAAGAATTAGTTTATAATGTTATTAAGAAGATTCTATTATATTTTTTTTAATAATATTGTTATTATTATATACAAATTTATAAATTATATATAATATATAATTTATTAAAAAAAGAATTTTTTATAAAAGTTTAAGCCAGTTTATTAGTTCAAATTTTATTTTATTTTTTATATAATATAGTTATTAATTAATGCAAAAAAGTTACATAGTCTCTAATTCTCTTTGAGAAAGGGGTATTTCCATGGGTTTACCTTGGTATCGTGTTCACACTGTTGTATTAAATGATCCCGGTCGTTTAATTGCTGTACATTTAATGCATACAGCTTTAGTTTCTGGTTGGGCAGGTTCTATGGCTTTATATGAATTAGCTGTTTTTGATCCTTCTGATCCTATTCTTGATCCAATGTGGAGACAAGGTATGTTTGTTATACCTTTTATGACTCGCTTAGGTATAACAAAATCTTGGGGAGGTTGGAGTATTACTGGAGAAACTGTAAATAATGCAGGTATTTGGAGTTATGAAGGTGTAGCTGCAGTACATATTGTATTATCAGGGTTATTATTTCTAGCAGCAATATGGCATTGGGTATACTGGGATTTAGAGTTATTTCGTGATGAACGTACAGGAAAACCTTCTTTGGATTTACCTAAAATTTTTGGGATTCATTTATTTTTATCAGGAGTTCTTTGCTTTGCATTTGGAGCTTTTCATGTAACAGGTTTATTTGGTCCTGGTATATGGGTATCCGATCCTTATGGATTAACTGGAAAAGTACAACCTGTAGTTCCAGCTTGGGGAGCAGAAGGTTTTGATCCATTTGTTCCAGGAGGAATAGCTTCTCATCATATTGCAGCAGGTATTTTAGGTATACTAGCAGGTTTATTTCATCTTAGTGTTCGTCCTCCTCAACGATTATATAAAGGATTACGAATGGGAAATGTTGAAACTGTATTATCTAGTAGTATTGCAGCTGTTTTTTTTGCTGCTTTTGTTGTTGCGGGAACTATGTGGTATGGTTCTGCTGCAACTCCGGTAGAGCTATTTGGTCCTACCCGTTACCAATGGGATCAAGGGTTTTTTCAACAAGAAATAGATCGAAGAATTCGTGCTAGTAAAAACGAAAATCTTAGTTTATCTGAAGCTTGGTCTAAAATTCCAGAAAAATTAGCGTTTTATGATTATATTGGTAATAATCCAGCTAAAGGTGGATTATTTAGAGCAGGTGCTATGGATAATGGAGATGGAATAGCTGTTGGATGGTTAGGCCACGCTGTTTTTAAAGATAGAGAAGGTCATGAACTTTTTGTTCGTCGCATGCCTACTTTTTTTGAAACTTTTCCAGTTGTTTTGGTAGATGAAGAAGGAATTGTTAGAGCTGATGTTCCATTTAGAAGAGCTGAATCTAAATATAGTGTTGAACAAGTTGGTGTAACTGTTGAATTTTATGGTGGTGAACTTAATGGAGTAAATTTTAGTGATCCAGCTACAGTAAAAAAATATGCTAGACGTGCTCAATTAGGTGAAATTTTTGAATTTGACCGTGCTACTTTAAAATCAGATGGTGTTTTTCGTAGTAGCCCGCGCGGCTGGTTTACTTTTGGTCATGCTACATTTGCTCTTCTTTTCTTCTTTGGGCATATTTGGCATGGTGCTAGAACCTTATTTAGAGATGTTTTTGCTGGTATTGACCCAGATCTAGATGCACAGGTAGAGTTTGGAGCATTTCAGAAACTAGGAGACCCTACTACTAAAAGACAAATTGTTTAAATTAATTTAATAAGACTTTATTTATCTTTTTAATAAAAAAATAATATATATATTATTTTTTTATTAAAAAGAATTTATTTTCAATTAGTACGAAAGCTATCTCCATACTTCTCACTTATAAAAAAATCTATGGAAGCATTGGTTTATACATTTTTATTGGTAGGTACTTTAGGAATAATTTTTTTTGCTATTTTTTTTCGTGAACCACCTAAAATTCAAACTAAAGAAAAAAAATAATTTTTTTTTTATTTATTTTATTTTTTTTATTTTAGAAAAAATTACGTACCTTCCCTAAAAAAGGGAAGGATTTGAATAATTAATTTAATCTTCATGCTCTTCAAAAGGATCTCTAAGTTCTTTAGAGGGTTGTCCAAAAGCTGTATAAAGAGCATAACCAGTAAAACTTACAAGTGAACACGAGATAAATATAGCGACTAATGTTGCAGTTTCCATTTTTAAGCAATTCCAAAAGAATGGTTTATTTTTTAATTAATATAATAGTATAGAAAGTTAACAAATCTCAACTAATGCAATAAAATTTTATGGCTACACAAATAATTGACGATACTCCTAAAACAAAAGGAAAACGAAGTGGCTTAGGAGATATATTAAAACCCCTTAACTCAGAATATGGAAAAGTTGCTCCTGGATGGGGCACAACACCTTTAATGGGCGTTGCAATGGCTTTATTTGCTATTTTTTTAGTAATTATTCTTGAACTTTATAATTCTTCGGTATTATTGGATGGAGTTCCTGTAAGTTGGTAATAATTTAAAAAGGTTCAATAAAATTTTATTGAACCTTTTTAAATTATGGTTTTTGTTTTTTACAAAAAAAAACAGTTTTATATTTTTAAGGTAGTTTAATCGTGTAATCAATTAATTAAAAGGTTTATGGACTATGGGTGTGCGACTTGTTTAAAAAAATGAAATTTAAAAATACAAAAAAATTTGTTAGTCTTAAAAAAAAAAAGATTATTTTATTTTATTAAATGTTATAAATAAAACATTTAAAGCATAAATTTTAATTAAAATATTAATAAATTTTTCTTATTTAAAATAAACTATGATTAAGTTTTTTAAATTTATTAATAAAATAAAAATAAAATTTCGTTACCAAATTTTTTATTTAATTAAATTTAAAATGGTTATAAAAAAGTATTTACTTATTATATTTTTTTTAGTCATCGGAATATAGTAAAAATCTAAAGTTTAATTATTTTTATTAAATTTCAAACAAGGAAATCTTTAAAAAATTGTTATTAATTATTCTAATTAAAAAAATAAAGTTAAAGTAAAAGATTACTCAAAAAAGCAGTTAATAAAAATAAAACAAATTTGAGAAAAAATAAAAAAAAAGTTGTAGAAACTTTTTAATATTTAAGCCGTACGAAAAAAAAGTATCATTTACGGTTTTTAGAGAGGAAATACATAAAAGTTTATCTATCTAATAGAGTATATGATTGGTTTGAGGAACGCCTTGAAATTCAAGCAATTGCAGATGATATTACTAGTAAATATGTACCCCCTCATGTAAACATATTTTATTGTTTAGGAGGTATTACTTTAACTTGTTTTTTAGTACAGGTAGCAACTGGATTTGCTATGACTTTTTATTATCGTCCAACAGTTACTGAAGCTTTTGCTTCTGTTCAATATATTATGACTGAAGTTAATTTTGGTTGGCTAATTCGATCAGTTCACAGGTGGTCGGCAAGTATGATGGTTTTAATGATGATCTTACATATATTTCGTGTTTATTTAACAGGCGGTTTTAAAAAACCTCGCGAATTAACTTGGGTTACAGGTGTTATTTTAGCAGTATTAACAGTTTCATTTGGAGTGACTGGGTATTCATTACCTTGGGACCAAATTGGTTATTGGGCTGTTAAAATTGTAACAGGTGTCCCTGATGCAATTCCGGTTATAGGATCTCCTTTAGTCGAATTATTACGTGGGAGTGTTAGTGTAGGTCAATCTACATTAACTCGTTTTTATAGCTTACATACTTTTGTATTACCTCTTTTAACTGCAGTCTTTATGTTAATGCATTTTTTAATGATCCGCAAACAAGGGATTTCAGGTCCTTTATAAAATATTAGAATATAATTTTATTTATTTATAATATTTTATTATTGATAAAAAAATTATTAGAAATCAAAATGATTTATTGCCATAAATAAATTATTATTATAATTTATGGATTTTTTATTTTATTTAAAAAATATTCTAAATAAAATATATATTTATTTTTTGAGACAAATTCAATTATGGGAGTGTGTGACTTGAATTAATTATTACACTTTGTAGATTTTTTTAATCTTCCACATTATTTAGAAAAACAAAATGTGTTATTATTCCAAATTAATTAAAAAACATAAATATAAAACTAACAAACTTGGATAAAAAAATCAAAATTTTTTAAATGATAATTTTTTCTATGATCTAATAAAAAAAAGGCTTCGTACAATTTAATAAAAAAAATAAATATATTTATGTAAATTTATTAATATTATATTATATGATAAAAAACTACATTCATTTCTTTTGTGTTTTTTAATAAAAAGCAATCATGGAAGTAAAAAAAAGATCTAATGAAAAAAAAGTTAATATATTAACAAGTTAATTTTAAACAAGTGCATGATTTTTAAATTATAAAAAACTTATAAAAAATAAGACAATCCAAAAATAACATTAATAATAAGATTAGTTATTATTAAAAGTAAAAAAAAAATAACTTGGATTTTGAACTTTTTTAACAAAAAAAAATTTTTAATTAGTTTAATATATATGACTTAACATATATAAATAAATAATTAAAATTTTTTTAATTTGGATAAAAATAGTTTGAGTTGGATGAATAAAAAATTCATGTCCAATTCTTTAGGGGGAATATTTTTTATGAATAACCTATCCTAATAACAAAAAAACCCGATTTAAGCGATCCTATATTACGTGCTAAATTAGCTAAAGGTATGGGACATAATTATTACGGAGAACCTGCTTGGCCCAATGATCTTTTATATATTTTTCCAGTAGTTATTTTAGGAACTATTGCATGTAGTGTAGGTTTAGCCGTTTTAGAACCTTCTATGATCGGTGAACCAGCAAATCCTTTTGCAACTCCTTTAGAAATACTACCTGAATGGTATTTTTTCCCAGTTTTTCAAATACTTCGTACAGTTCCAAATAAATTATTAGGTGTTCTTTTAATGGCTGCAGTACCTGCAGGATTATTAACAGTCCCTTTTTTAGAAAATGTAAATAAATTTCAAAATCCTTTTCGTCGTCCAGTAGCAACAACAGTTTTTTTAATTGGTACTGCAGTATCTCTTTGGTTAGGTATTGGAGCAGCTTTACCGATTGATAAATCGTTAACTTTAGGTCTTTTTTAAAATTAATTTTAATAATTAGTTAAATTTTCTATAAAAATAAATTTAATTTAATTAAATTTATTTTTATAGAAAATTTATTAAAAATTTTTGTTAGATTTTTTTATTTTTCTTATTTAAAATAAAAAAAAATAAAAAAGCTAAATTTTCTTTTATAAAAATTCTTTATTTTTTACTTATTTTAAGTAATGTAATATTTAATTTTTTTTTACAACAAAAAATTTATTTTATACACGTCGTTTTTTAGGAGGTCTACATCCATTATGTGGCATAGGAGTTACATCACGAACGAAATTTAAAATAATACCAGTTCTACGGATAGCTCGTAAAGCTGTATCTCGTCCTGGACCAGGACCACTAATCATAACTTCGGCTTGTTTCATACCTTGATCAATCAAAACGCGAATAGCATTTTCGGCAGCGGTTTGAGCCGCAAAAGGTGTACTTTTTTTTGTACCTTTAAAACCACAGGCACCTGCAGAAGACCAAGAGACAGCTTGTCCTCTTATATCTGTTACGGTAACAATTGTATTATTAAAACTTGCTTGAATATGAATAACTCCTTTAGGTATTTTACGTTTACCTTTGCGCAAACTTATTTTTTTTACTAATTTTGGCATAATTATTATTTTTTATTTATTTTCAAAAATTTATTGTATTTTAATATTTTAATATATCTTTATATATTTGCTTTTAAATAAGCGAAAGATCTACACTATTTAAATTAAATTCTTTTTTTTTTATTTTTATTAAAACTTATTTAATAAAAAATTATCCTTGTCTTTGTTTATGTTTTGGATTAGAACAAACTACCATTATTCGTTTTCGTCTACGAATTAATCGACAATTATCACATATTTTTCTAACAGAAGCACGAACTTTCATTTTTATATTCCTTATTTTTATGTTATTTATAATATATAATATAAAAAAATTTTATACTAAGTTTTTTAATTCATTATATTTTTAATATTTTTAATTCCAACAAAAAAATTAACTATTTTGTGATTTACTACGCAGACGGTAAGTAATGCGTCCTTTAGTTAAATCATATGGGCTTAATTCTACTTTAACTCGATCTCCTGGTAATATTCTTATATAATTCCGTCTTATTTTTCCAGAAATATGAGTTAAAACTTCACACCCATTATCTAAGCAAACTCGAAACATTGCATTAGGAAGTGATTCCGTAACTATACCTTCCATATCAATCAAATTTTGTTTCTTCATTAAAGGGAAAATCTCCTTTTTTAATTTAACTAACGCTGAAAAATATAGTACTAGCTAGCTTTTTTTATTTACAAAGATTTTCCTATATAAAAGATTTAAATAAACTGTAAATAAATTACCATACATAACATAAAACTTCTCCTCCAATTTGTTTTTCTCGTGCTTCCCGATCTGTCATAATCCCTTGAGAGGTTGAAAGAATAACAATTCCCATTCCACCTAAAACTTTTGGAATTTCTTTATGATTAGAATATATTCTTAAACCTGGTTTACTAATACGTCGTAAAGTTGTGATATAAGGTTTTTTTTTTTTTCCTTGATATTTTAGATTAAAGACTAAAAAATAACTTTTATTTTCTTGATGTTCTCTAAAACTTTCTATAAAACCTTCTTGTAATAAAATTTTCCCAATATTTTGAGTAATATTAGTTGCCGGTACTTGAACTGTTTTTGTTTTTTTCAAGTTTGCATTTCTTATACATGTAATCATATTAGCAATAGTATCGTTATTCATGAAAAACTCCTTTTTACTATTAATATAAGTAAGCTTTTTAATAAATATAAAAAGCTTTTAAGACAAAAAAATAATTTTAGTTTTTTAGAAATTTTTTTGCTAAATTTGAGATGAAAATAATTAAAAAATGAAATATTAAAGATATATATATATTTATATAAATTTATTTAAAAATAATTGCAAAATAAAAAAATATTATTATATTTGAAATAATAATATTGTTTAAAACAATATTTAAAAAGTTTTTTTAGTTAAATTTTAATATAAAAATACATGAATTTAAATTTTGATCAATTTTAATTAATAATAATAATGCAAAAATTATATTTTTAATTTTTATTTATAATACTTCAGGAGCTAATGATACTATTTTAGTAAAATTGGATTCTCGTAATTCTCGTGCTACAGGACCAAAAACACGTGTTCCTTTTGGATTTCCTTCTTGATTAATAATAACAGCAGCATTATCATCAAATTGAATAATTGTTCCATTTTTGCGTTTAAGTTCTTTACAAGTTCGTACAACTACTGCTCGAACTATTTCTGATTTTTTTAATGGCATATTTGGTACGGCTTCTTTAACTACGGCAATAATTATATCACCAATATGTGCATATTTACGATTACTTGCACCTAAAATTTGTATACACATTAATTTTCGTGCTCCACTGTTGTCCGCTACATTTAAATAAGTTTGAGGTTGAATCATTTTTTATTAACCCCCCAAAAAGTAAAAATTTTTAAAATTTAAGGGGGAGGAAAGAATTAAAAAATAAAATATTACTAATTTTAATTATTTATATAATTATTGTTTTTTTATTTAGAATTATAAATAAGTACTTAAATTGAATTTTCTTTATTTATTTTTTGTACGATTGTAGCAATAGTAAATCGAGTGCGCATCGGCATTTTATATGATGCGATTCTCATAGCTGCTCTAGCAACAGTTTCGGGTATTCCACTTATTTCATAAAGTATTCTACCTGGCTTAACAACAGATACCCAAAATTCTGGTGATCCTTTTCCTGACCCCATACGTGTTTCTGCGGGTCTCATAGTAATAGGTTTATCTGGAAATATACGTATCCATAATTTTCCACCCCGACGTGCATAACGAGTAATTGCTCGTCGTCCCGCTTCTATTTGTCGAGATGTAATCCAAGCTGGTTCAAGTGCTTGAAGGGCAAATTTACCAAAACAGATAGAATTACCTCGAGTAGATATTCCTTTCATTCGTCCTCTATGTTGTTTACGAAATTTTGTTCTTTTAGGGTCACAGTCGACTGTTTTGTCTCTATTCCAAAATCGGACATGAAAGTTTTATTTCATCCGGCTTCTCATGAATAAATTTGTTAGAAATTTCAAAATTTTATATGTTTTTTCTATCAACAAAATTTTTGAATTAATAAAAAAATAGAAGTAATTCTTACAATAATAGAAAAAATCTTAATAATATTTCAAATTAAAATTTCATGGGCGAATATTAACTCATTTAGTTTTAATAAAAAATAATTATTAATATTTGTTGTTATTTTTTTAAACTTGGTTTTTTTCGCCATCCTATCTAATAATTAAATGTATTTATTTAATAATAATTTTGGTAATTATAGATCACATCGTTTTCATTACTTTTAAATAAGTGTTTAGGTTTTTTTTCCAGTGAAGTTTTTTTATTTTTTATCATCAAATGCATTAGTCTTTTTTGATGTAAAACTTTTTTATTTAATTAATTATTGTTAAAAAAAATTGCTGTTTTATTACACTGTTTTTTAAAATGATTTTAACCATACAAATTTAATAATAATACAGTATTACGCTTTTTTTGCTTCATAAATATTTTTATAAAAAAAAAAATTTAAACGAATATTTTTAGTTTTTACTAATTCATTTATTGAGTTATTTCAATAAAAAGTAAAGAATTAATTTCCAGCTTGCAGCGGAAATTTTCGAGTTTTTTATTTATTCTATTGATTTAAAAAACATCGATTTTCACGAGTCGCACACTAAGCATAACAATTTTTTTGAAATGTTAATAAAATTATAAATAAAATTTTAAAATAATAAAAATAAAGTCAATTTAATATTTAAGTATACAAAATAAAAATAAATTATTTTTCATCTTGAAATATCCAAATTTTTATTCCTAATACTCCATAAATAGTTTGAGCTGGATAATAACAATAATCAATTTTAGCTCGAAGAGTTTGTAATGGAACTCTTCCTTCTCGAGCCCATTCTACACGAGCAATTTCAGCTCCATTAAGCCGTCCGGCAATTTGTATTTTAATACCTTTTATATTTGTTTTTTTTGCTAATTCAATAGCTTTTTTCATAGTTCTTCTAAAAGCAACTCGACTTTCTAATTGTAAAGCAATATATTCCGCAAGAATATGCGGTTCTCCGTATGGCTTCGTTATTTCTGCTAAAGTCATACGAAGTTTAGAATCTTTAGGAGTCAAAATATTTTGCACGTCTCTTTTTAATTGTTCAATGCCACGACCACGGTTTTCTACCAATAATGCAGGAAATCCTGTATGTATTTCAACTTGAATTAAATCTGTTTTTCTTTTTATTTCAATACGAGCAATTCCTCCATAATTTGAAGAATTTCTTATATTTTTATATACATATTTTTCAATACAAAAACGCATTTTTTGATCTTCTTCAAGAAGTTTAGAATATTTTTTTGGTTGCGCAAACCAATAAGAATGATGGTTTTGAGTCACACCAAGTCGAAAACCAAGTGGGTTAATTTTTTGTCCCATGCTTTTTTCCTTTCTAAATAATATTAGTTAGTGTAAATTTTTTATTAACTTTTATTTTTTACAATAATAGTTATATGACAAGTAGGTTTATGTATAGGATATCCTCGTCCTTGAGCTCTTGGTTGAAATCTTTTTAAAACAGTACCTTTGTCTACTTTTGCTTCACTTATAATTAAGTTAGATTTATTAATATTTAAATTATTACTTGCATTTGCTGCAGCCGAAGAAATTAGTTGTAATATAGGGTAACATGCTCGATATGGCATAAATTCTAATATCATAAGTGCTTGTTCATATGAACGACCCCGAATTTGATTAACTACTCTTCGTGCTTTATTGGGAGACATACGTATATATTTGGCCAAAGCCCGGGCTTCAAAATTTGATTTCTTATATTTCATGGAGCTTCATCTCCTAATTAACGACGAGATTTTTTATCACTTTTTGCATGCCCTCGAAAATTTCGTGTAGGTGCAAATTCTCCTAGTTTGTGACCTATCATACGATCTGTTATATAAATAGGTAAATGTTCTTGTCCATTATGAACAGCAATAGTATGTCCAATCATTGTGGGTACAATAGTAGATGCTCGAGACCAAGTAATTATAATTTTTCTTTCCTTTTTTAAATTAAGATTTTCAATTTTTTTTAATAAATGATTAGCTACAAAAGGACCTTTTTTTAGTGAACGTGTCATTACAACTACCTTCTATTTGTATGTATATTTTTTTTTCAAAATTTTTTAATTTAATTATCCATTTTTACGCCGACGTAAAATTAAAAAATTACTATATTTTTTAATTTTTCGAGTTCTTGCTCCAAGTGCAGTACGACCCCATGGAGTTAATGGCTTTTTTCTTCCAATAGGAGCTCGGCCTTCACCACCTCCATGAGGATGATCTATAGGATTCATAACAACTCCCCTTACTCGCGGACGTTTTCCCAACCATCGTTTTGATCCAGCTTTACCGATATTTTTATTATTAGCTTCAGCATTTCCAATTTGTCCAATTGTAGCTAAAGAATTTTGAGATATTAAACGAACTTCACCAGAAGGTAATCGTAAAGTAGCTAATTGACCTTCTTTTGCAATAAGTTTTGCAACAGTTCCAGCAGTTCTTACTAATTGTCCACCTTTACCAGGTGTTATTTCTATATTATGTATAGCAGTACCTAAAGGCATATTGGTTGAAGTAGACTTTATTTTTTTTAATAAATAAAATAAAATCTCTTCCCAAACTGTACAAGCTTTTCTCAAAGCATACAGCTTTCTAGATGTATATTTAATAATACTAATAATTATTTTAATTATTCCTTATAATTATCTTTATTGTTTATTATTTTTATCTACATCCTAGTTTTTTCTTCATCTAACGTACTTTTTTTGTATAACATTAGAATAAATGACTTTATAAATTTACATTAAAATTTTTTGTTTAATCATAACTTAGGAGGCTTGGTTTTTGTTAATAAAAATCACTTTGCAGTTTCAAAATTGCCTTTGACCATCAATTTGAATGTGATTAATTTATTTTTATTTGTTGAATAAAAAAATAAATGTTGCCAATGTTTTATATGCTTAAATTAAAATAAAAGTTTCTCCATATTATAATATCTTTAAAATTTTTATTATAATATCAAAATATTATAGTAAAAATTATATCACAAGCTATTGTTCCCTTTTAGTTTCCTTTTAAGGTTTATTGTACGCAATAGTTTTTATGTTATTGCTCAATTAGTGACAGATTTATAGATTTTACTGCAAATCTACTTGGTTTTTTCCAATTACGTAAATAAATAATTCAAACCGCACTCAAAGGCAAGGCATTTCCTATTAAAATAGGAGCTTCACTACTAGAAACAATTGTATCTCCAATTTTTATTCCTCGAGGCTGTAAAATATATTTTTTTTCTCCATCTTCATAATGCACAAGACAAATGTTTGCAGTACGATTAGGATCATATTCAGTTGTTATAATTTTTCCTAAAATATTTTTTTTATCTCTTCGAAAATCAATTTGACGATATAAACGTTTGTGACCTCCTCCTCTATATCGGCTAGTAATAATTCCCTGATTATTACGTCCTTGTTTATTATGTTGTCGAAAAGTTAGTTTTTTTTGAGGATAAGATTTAGTTATTTCTTCAAAACCTAATACAGAACGATTTCTTGTACCTGGTGTATAAGCTTTATATAAACGTATGGTCATAAATAAAGTAGATAAGAATTAAATTTTTTTATTTGTTTGAAAATAGTGGAATAGAATAACCATATTTAAGTGTAATAATCATTCGTTTGGAACGTACTGAACGTCCTATAATTGAACCTATTTTTTTTTTTTTTTCTGGTGGTATATGACTGTTTATGGCTTTTACTTTTACATTAAAAAAATTTTCAATCCATTTTTTTATTTGTGTTTTAGTTGATTTTTTATTAACATCAAATGTATATTGATTTTTTTCTAATAAACGAATTGTTTTTTCTGTAAGTACTGGGTATTTTACTTCATCCATTATTTTTCTTACTCCTTTTTATTTAAGTTTTTAAAATATTTTTAAATATTTTTTTGATTAAAATTTTTTTAATGTATAATAAATTTTAACAAAAAAAAAAAGAACAGTGTAGACTCTTTTTTTTTATAAAGCTTATTAAATTTTTCAAGAAACATTTGGAAAATTTGAGTTTTTTATAAAAAAATTATTTTTATATTTTTATACTATATTTTTATACATTAAAATTTTAAACTAAATACATTTTTTATTTTTAATTTCAATAATGCATCCAACAGGAGTTGAACCTGTGAATTCGCCAATTATGAGTTGGGTGCTTTAACCGTTCAGCTATGGATGCTATTTTTTGTAATAAAAAAATTATTTTTTTTTATATTTTATATATTATACTATATTTTTTTTTAATATCTAATAAAAAA